TATGGATTGCTTCTTTCGCCTCTTTCGCCGTCAAAGTGCCTATGGTACCAGTTCATATTTGGTTACCCGAAGCTCATGTAGAGGCACCTACGGCAGGATCCGTCATCTTGGCAGGAATTCCTTTAAAATTGGGAACCCACGGGTTTTTAAGATTTTCAATACCCATGTTTCCCGAAGCGACACTTTGTTCCACTCCTTTCATTTATACTCCAAGCGCGATTGCTATAATATATACTTCCTTGACCACTTCAAGACAGATCGATCTTAAGAAGATCATTGCTTACTCCTCAGTAGCCCATATGAATCTGGTGACTATTGGTATGTTTAGTCGGGCGGCGGCCGTTAGGTCACCTATTTTTAGTTATGGACACACAAGGCCAAAACATGTGTGCCGGGCGTGCGACCCATCCACCTACTAGCAATGGGGGAGAAAACATAGCATGTCGCAACAAAAGCTTGATTCAAGGCGTCAGCAAAACACGTCTGTTCCAAAAACAAAAGCCCCTTAGCGCCCCGGGACGGGAGTGGGGGACACCCTACGCGCAGGCAACAGCAGCACCGGCTCTACGAAGTCAGAATCGAATCTTTCTGTTGGCTTTCCCAATTCATTCGTGAATAAGAATTCAAGGGCTAGAAGCTCTAGCTTCTAGCTGCTTCGCCTGCTTCTTATTATGGTGGCTATGTTGGCGTGGCGGAAATGAACGAAAAGCGAGATGAACTGAACGTGCTATTTTCAAATCGATTGATAGATAGCCTGATCCGTTCTGATAGATCGAAAGAGTAGGAATGATAGAGAGGGAATCCATCAATAATAAGGGGAAATCTCCTATTTCTATCTATTGATAAGACAACTATCTATTCTTGATCCATCAGAAAGAAATCGATATGTATCTGATTTTTGGAGTCTACATCGTACGTAGAGCGCCCAAGTTTAGGCCAGCTCAGTTCTCTTATCCATCGGTCCAATGCACTGGGCTCATCTCATGGATGGAGGGAAAAGCAAAAAAAAATGTAGTTGTGTTGTTGTTGTTCGCCGCCTCGACGCATTCCCTTCTCTCCCCGGCATCGTCCCACACAGAAAGAAAGAGCGCAGAGCCCCGGCCCGACCTGTAGGTCCGCTAACGTAAAGCGAGGAGTTGAGCCTGAACTGGCGAACCGAAGTCACTTTCGGAACCATACTTCCTACAGCTAACACGTGTCCAGTCCAGCGGCGCAGCGCAAACGAGCGTAAGCTGCTATACCGAATCCCCCGCTGGCCATCGGGGACCGAGTGGTAAGGCCATGATCTGCAGGGGAACGGATCACTCATTCTTCCATTGGGGACAGGTGCACGAACGACAACTCCAAACGTCACACATCCGTCGCCTACCTACCGTTTAGGTGGCACCAGCGAGATCCAGCTAAGGTAAGGAACTTCGTGTCGCGGCTGCTCCACTCCGCCGCGGTCTCATGAACTGAACTTCGTTGCCTTCCCGCGCGCGAAGCGAATGGGCGCTGTGCTGTGGGTCAGTTTCGGGGCGGGGGGCGAAGAGAGACCATAAGAATGATTCATTTTGATCGACGAGCTTTTTTCAGCCCCAAAACTAAGAATCAATGGAATGTCTGTCTATCCATGAACATCTATTCTATCTGTATATCAAGGGGATCTCTCTATACATATAAAATTGTTTTATGGCACGATATGATCGCCTAGCCGTAGCCGCATATCCGCTGCGCTCAATATGCGGGATTTCAGTTGGATCAGATCTTTCGCTTTGACGGAAGCTTTTGGACCTAGCGAAAAGGACTTTAAGCCTTCGCGCAAGCAAGCGCGAGAGAAGCAAGCAAAGTAGAAGCTTTGCCAGAAGCAAGACGAGGAAGCAGAGCTGTCGTATAAGCGGTAGCTTCCCCCGACCTACTTTGATTCAAAAGAAAGGCGAAGGGTTTGGCAACAAGCAAACGTCTTTCTATCATAGTAGCAAGGGTTCCAAACCTTAACTACTTAAGTTAAGTACCAAAGGCTGCTTTCTTTCGGTTGGTTTCATAAATAAGGGGGCTGTTCACTACAAGCTATCAGCGCTGTCTTAGATTGAACGGCAATAAGATAAGTCGACGTTCAATCTCTAAGGCGGGTTTCCGCTGAGAACGGAATAGTGTTCGTGTCAAAAGGTGAACAACGCCCTAGCTTCTAGAGTTCGCTGCTTTTCCCAGGCCGGAGAAGGGCTTATACTGCTCGCCTTTGTTTGATATGTTCATTCAGTACCAATACAAACAAAAACTACACCAAAGTGGAAAGGCCCCTATAGAAGCTAGAAGTAGCCTGACGTAGTCTAGTAGTCGGCCTAACCAAAGCGTCACGACAACAGAAAATGACCCTTATGAATGGAATCTTAAGTAGGGGGCTTAGCCCGCCCGCCTACCAATCAAAGAGGCTGAGAGTAAGCGTAAGCTCTTCGAGCTTCCCTTCATTCGCTTCGCGGGAGCCGCACAACACATAGCTGGAAGTCAGAGGGCCCATACTACCTGCCTAACCCCTCGCTCCGAGGGACCGTAGATCGGAAAACGCCTTATAAATAAACCACCCCATTCATCTAAAAGAGAGGGGAAGGGGCCTATGTATTTGCATGACTCCTGCAGATTTTACCCTATCTACACCCGGAGCCAATCCCCTATCGGTCCTGCCACCACGCCGCAGAACGGGAGCTCGTGTGGAACCTTTTATTTCTGGCGTAACAGCGGTGGAACGTAACAAAATATTACGGGTCGCGTAACATAAGGGCCGGAGGTACGGTAAACTCGGCCAAAATATGACACCCGAAGGGCCCGGCGTGGACGCGAGCTTCTATAAGAGAATGAGAAGCTCTCAACACAAGAAAACGCGAACCGCGCGGAGCCCCCCCGAGTTCGTTTTCTGCCGCCACTGGCCGGCCGCTGGGGAGACACAGCCCGGCCCCCTCCCGGGAAACGGGGGTGGGGGTCCAACAAGCACTTGCTGCAGAGGGGGCCCACAAGCACCCGGCCCGCCCCTTCTTCTTCAGTAAAGCCGACCTCTTTTTCGCCAGTGCTGACGCAGTGCGCACGTAGATAAGGAAAGCAAAATCCCAGCGGTCGGGGGGAGGGGAAAGGCTTGGGCTGGGCCTACCTATCCCTTTAGGACCTCATAAAGGAACGAGAGCTGTTGAGAGGTTCCATATTGCCGAGCCGAAGGGCAGCACTTCTGTACGTGATCGTAGTATGTCACGTCGTCTCGTCCCCGCTGCATTGAAGAGTACCTATGCACTATTTCCGGTTCACTGATAAGGAAGATAGAGTTGGGGTGGGGGTCTACGATGTGATACTAAAGTATGACCGGGGGAGATACATGCTAACTATGGGTAGAAAGCAGGAACCTTTATGTAAATAATTTCGGGGGGTTACAGATCTCTTATACTACCATCGATCGACAGAGCGGAACGACCAGAAAAAAAAAGTGAAGTTAGAAAGCCGTATGATAGGCGGTAACTATCTTGTACGGTTCGGGGGGTAATCGGCGTACTCCGATCAGTGGGGGGGGGAATCTTTGGCTCTATCGAACATACAGGGAATTGGAGGTAGCATTCCACCGATGTTAAGTCATGGACTGGTTCCTTCAGCCCTTTTTCTATGTGTTGGTGTTCTATATGACCGACATAAGACTCGACTTGTTAGATATTACGGAGGTTTAGTGAGCACCATGCCGAATCTCTCTACCATTTCCTTCTCTTCCACTTTGGCCAATATGAGTTCACCTGGTACTAGCAGCTTTATCGGGGAATTTCCCATCTCAGTAGGAGCTTTCCAAAGAAATAGCTTAGTAGCCACATTAGCAGCGCTTGGGATGATTTTAGGCGCGGCGTATTCCCTTTGGCTATATAATCGTGTGGTTTCTGGAAATTTAAAACCCGATTTCCTCCATAAATTCTCCGATCCAAATGGCAGAGAAGTTTCCATATTTATACCTTTTCTTGTTGGAGGGGCGACCGTCCGTTGAACTACCAAAGAAAAGGGTAAACCAATGTGATCATGACATTGTAGGTGCTTGCGATGGGGCGGATGCGACTTCCCTCAGTTGGTTTGGGTGGCATAGCCCGTTGCAGAAGTCCCCCCTTTTTTGATCCATTTCTTTAGTCTTTAGGGAGCCAAAGCTTTACTTTACTAAGAAAATAAGGCTCGCGCAGGGGCGCTCACGTTTTTTGGCTGAGCCGTATCTTGCTGGGTGGGGCCGAGAGCAAGAAAGGGCGGGGGGCAACCATGCATGGTACTTCTCGACCGTGTCTCCGAGGGACAGTTGAACGAGCGACTCATGAATGCTGCCGGGTTGGACGAGCCAATAACTCGAACGCGTTCGGTCTGTTTTTTGAGCAAGAATCACAGCGTTACTTTACCTTCACCATGATACGGACTCCAAGTTCTTATGGCAGAGCGCGAGGAGATTTATCATCAATATGATGATGGGAATGGAAACCAGAAGCACGACCGGGGTCTTCGTGGTCCAAGATAATAAAACCATCAGTAACAGTAACGTAAGCATGAGACTTTTTGGTAGTACCGGTGAACCAGATGGCCGCGGCGATGGAATCTGGGACGGAGGACTCGTAGTATCTCTCTAGATCTGGCAAAAGCGAAAGACCCCCTAACGTAATTCGAATGGGGGCTGACCTGACCGCTGAGCCCACTCTGGCCTCGCAGGGCGGGCCCCTGTGGTTTCGAGCTGGAGCTGCCATAGCTTATGGCTAGAGCAATGGGAGGGGGCCCCGGCGGAGAGAACAGTAAGGATAACGAGCGCTCCGCCCGCTTGGCGGGCGGCAGGAGCAGCGGGCAAGTGCTTGGTAGGCCAACAGCCCAGTGAACCGGGCGGTGCACTCGACGAAAGGGGGGTACACTGAGCAAGTACGAGAAATTGGCCCCGCTCCGCTTTATTAAAAGCAAGGACCACTACGGGAGGTCAAACCAAGGACCTATGGAAGTCGGGGCTCGTCCCCGGTCAATATTGGATCAAACAATAGAGGGCCTTAGCACTGACCTCTTTTTTTTTATTGATTCAATACAATAGGGGAAAAGATCGTACAGTTCCCTACCGAGACAACAGACACTCTCAAAGGATCCTCCGCGCGCTGGGCATACCTCTTCTGTGCGTCTTTCTCGTGGCGGGAACAGAACAACAGGGAAAGACCCGGCCGACCTGCCCAGGGCTCGAGGGCGAGCTTTATTTAAGAGAGAGTGGGGAGTGAATCGAAAGGCTTCCGTTTTCGTTCTTGGTTTTTGGGGGCTTTCGGGCTCCTCTCGATCTTATTCGTAGTTGGGAAGGGGGAAGGAGTCTAAATCAATGGACATTAATGAACCATCATTGATGGACGTTGCACATGACACGATCAATTCAACTCAAGGTCCGGCGCTAATAGAAGTTGCTGACTCTCCTAGTAGCGAAGGAAAAAGGCAGGGCTTTTTTCGTAGTAATAGTGGGCGGGTCTCATGAGATCTATGCCGGCCGTCGGAATCAAATGGAAGGGGTCGAAGGACCATTCGATTCATTAAGGGGCATAGATCTAGGCCTATTTGTTTGGTCAATCACCAAAGGCGGGGGGGAACCACTATGGGCGAGACCCCCCGGCCTCGATTCTTTTGCATAGTCCGGGGGCCGGCCGCAGCAGAGCAGCGGCGCCCTCGCCTGGCGCCATTCCCGGATCTAGCAGCAGACGGGCGGGCCGGGCCTGAATTCAGACCAGACCAGACTTTTCTTTATTTGAGCTGCTCCCACGCACGCAGACCGGAAGATCTCAGTTGTCCTGGACTGGACAAGTACGTAGAGATCTTCGTGGGACCGGGGAGGGAGTCTCAATCGATCTTTTCTAGGATTCCTTATCACGCCACGCACGGAGATCTTTCCATTGATAGATAAGAGGGCTCCCCCCTGGAACAAACTCTTAAAGGTTAGGTTACTACCTGCCTCTACGGAAGAGGTGTACTTTGTACCGCCCGGAGGTCATATAGATCGAAACCCGGAGCGATAAGAACGAAAGGGTTGGTGTGGCCACAGCTACAACTACTGGCGCTTCAAAAGGCTTAGATTCTAAGGGCGCTACAGCTTCGTTCCTGACTCTAACAAGTCAGTGAGAAATCCCTTAGCACAAGCACTAAGTAAGCCCTAAAGGCCTTTTTTTAGGTCGTGTAATAGGGAGGTGTAAGCCTCGAAAGCCTTTAGTACTTCGGTAGGGCGAGCAGCCCTTAAACAAAAAAAAAAGGTTTGGAACTCTTCCCGTATTTCTGCATTTCATTCTCTATTCGGCCCGCCTCAAACAAAATGAGAAAAAAGGGGAGGACTATTGATTCGAAGTCACTACGAAAGGGTCGGTCAATAGCATAGCTCTTTCTTTCCCCGGTCTCCTTTCGAAGGAAAGGCCTTCGCATTCCTAATCCGGTAGGGGGCCGGACGGCTTTGTTTGCCCCAGCTTGGCGAATCGCATCCCCGCGCAACGACATTCTTTGTGCGCCCCTTACCGTTCTCGCTCAGTCTTTGCAACGGCTGGGGAGGCAGTCGTAGAAGCGAAGCCTATCGCCACGCCGACCATCAAATACGAGATTGGGCCCCTTCTCAAAGATTTGATGGAATGGCCCAGCCCACCCAAGAGCGCTTATGTCATATGGGAACTCATGGCTGGTGGAAACAATCCTTATGGTTTTGATATCCGGTAGGAATAATAAGAATCAAAGTCCAGGTTGGTTGGTGAGCCTAGTGATAGGAGACTATCTAGCTTGGTTCGGAGAGCACTTGTTGGGTTAAAGATTTTTTTGTTGCTAAATGTTACGGCCTAAATGCTGAACTATTGACCCTACTTGTTCGGATGGGTGTTCACCCCAAAGTGTTCCCGGACCGCATGCATACATCCGTAAGTAACTTAGTGCAACATGGCAAATTTCATTGAGAGGAATCAGCAAAGAAAAGAAAAACGGGTCAACATCTTTAAGAATACTTCAATCCCATGAGTCATTTAATAAGAGACACATATAATACACATTTCCATAGGTCCCACATCAGGTTCTTCTCTTCTAATTCTAATTCTACTGCGGCTATAGACGAGTTCTTTATTAAACTGTATGAAAAGTCTAAGGCGCATATGGCACGAAAAGGAAATCCCATCTCGCGGAGTCCTCGAATGTCTAATTTTTTGGTAAGAATTTCGATCGTTTTGTTCTTGCTTGCGTTGTGTTATTATCTTTGTCTTATACTCGGTTCGATTGACGTTTTTCGTGCTTTATTTTCAAAAGTGGGTTTGTCTCTAGGGAGTCGAGCCCTATGTTCTTTTTTACTTAAGATTGGGTGCTCCGGTGGTCTGGCCTTGGCCATTGGTTTTGGGGCAAGGGTCCTCATTACCGAGGGAGCATCGGAAATAGTGGGTCCTCGGATGATGCCCACTGGGTCAGATTCGGGTAACAGTGGCTCGGGTAGTTGGCGACAGTACTTGAACTGGTCACCTGATTCAGTAGGTGAGGGTACGGAAAATAGCGAAGCCGAGCCCGCTTCGAGAAAAAGGAGCGCTGATCCCAGAGAGGACGTCGGGCCTTCTTCGGTAAGGGGACGACTGGATTCGGTGAACGCTCCCGAAACCTCAACCTCATCCGGGTGGAGTGGCTCCTGGATTGAAAAGTGGTTAAATCCGGGGGACACTTCCTCGGCCCCGGGCGATGGTCAACAACCGCAGGGGGAGGTGGATCAACCAGCCGATGTCATGGGGCCGGAAGCCCCTGATCCGATGTGGTTGAAAAACCACATTGGGAAAGTTTTCTTTCAAATCAAAGGAAGGAAACCCCGGGAGGACGTGCTCCAGAAACTTTTTGACGATCTTAGGCGATCTAAGGTTACCGGCTCTACGACCTCGCAAGGCGCTACTGTAGTGCTCTTTTGGCCTGCCGCTTTCTCAATCGAAAATGGAAACTGTCTTGATTAGCTGCTCTTCTTATCTATGTAATTTCTTTCAAGAATTTAGTTTGCTCAGATAAATAATATTATCGTAAGGACAACTAATAGTTTATAACTATTACATATGAATGTAACAGCTTAGAATAAGCCAAGAGCTGATAGTGATAGGCTTAGAGCTCACTTCACACCAACAGAATTGTCAGCTTCCTTCTCCCCTCAGCTTGAGAACTCCTATCTACATCAAGATCTGGCCCTGCTCTCTGGTGATGTTCGCCCATTCCGTGGCACCCGCACAAAAAGAAAGATCGGCAAATAGCGTACAAAAAAGATCCGCCTCTCTAATTCACTTGGCAAAAGACATCCAATCCCAGGGAAAAAGCAAGTCAGACTGAGTTCAATTAGTCCCGTCCTTCCTTCAGCTTACGGGGATGGAGTTGAAGAAGGAGATGAGCTACCTAGACCTTTTCTTTGTATGTACGGGTCTCGGCAATTGAAGAGAGAAGATAGGAAAAAGACAGAAGAGTACGCAAAAGGAAGGAAAGGACACTGTAAAGTAGCTAGATGGTAAGAAGACTAGCTCGGGCTTGAACGTATAGGCTGCACTTTGGATCACAATAGGTGGAGTCTCTAAAAGCCTTATAGTTCGATTCCAAACAATCTTGATTCCGACTCAGTCCTTCTGAAAGGAAGTTCCTATAGTATAGCACTTAGAGCCAAAGCTGAATGCGATGCGTACTAAATACTGTCGAACCAATCCTTACTCGTTCAATCCCATCGCTGAATTCTGACTTATGCTTTTCGTTCGATGCAACCCCTAAACGAAAGGCTCCCGGAATTCCCCTGAAAGAGTCACGTCACTCTAACGGGGAATTTCACTAGTATAATTTCCTCGAGTAGAAGACAGTAAGTCAATTCAGCTTAGAATTCATCTATTCATTGATCGAATCCAGATCTGATATTTACCATGCTGTTACATTCATATCCATCTGGGAGGGCTGATCTTGTTTACTCTGAAAAAAGCCTTGGTTTGGTACTGCTTTCCGCCTTATAGCTCATTGAAGCCTTACCCTCTAGCTTTTCCCCTCGGCTCGGATCATAGCATAGAACTGCCTTGCCCCGATTGAACTGGAATTTGCTAAAGACGGGAGACAGACTTTCCTGAATGCAAGCTGAAAGCAAGGCTTTCTCATCCATTCTTCGAGGGGGATCCCTGGAAAGAAAGATAAGTAAGCAGTAAAAAACCTTGCAAGCACTAGCTTTGGGCAGGTACAGAAGATGCAGTTGTAATGTAAGATTTAAATCCCCTACTCGAAAGGAAGTGAAGGAACCTGACCCTAAAGAATTAGGATTCGCCCTAGAACCGGCTATCCTCTTGCTTTATATCTATCCTGATTCCCTTTACCCTACTGATGTAAAGTCAAAGCTTTCAAAAGAAAAGACTTCTGATTCCTGCTTTCTTTTGCCCGTCATTGCTACCCAATCAATGGCAACTGCCACTCTAGATGACTGAGAGCTTAATAGAACTACATCGGCTTAGCCCCAGGACTGGAGGAGAAGAACTGGAGTTGCTTACCCGGCTTCAACCATACAAAAGGTATTACCTTAGCTCAGGAAAGTGAAAATCCTGGAGAAGGCAAGGAACCTCTATGGGCTCGATTCTGTGGCTCTATTTCAGTTGCTGTTGTAGGGACGGGTGTGTGATTGAAGGGAAGTTTCGAGTAGGATTCCTATGGACGCTCGCTGAAACAGAGAAAGTCTCGTTCGTACACTCACTCTAAACGGATCTCGCCTCGCTCCTTCCTTAGCGGGTTTCGGTTGTATGATGGAAGTGGGGAGATCTCGCAGAGCAGCATATTAGTAATTAAGAAATTGCCAGCGGAGACACAGCTCACGATGAGAGTTTGTTGCTGAAGCACTTTTCTGCCGGGTGTCGCATTCACGTGGTATACACGCCTCGCGCCGAACTCGATCAATAGTTGCGCCGATATGGTAGATGCCTTTCACCGAAGATTCTATTCAGTAACCCGCAAAGTAACAACCTATATGGAGCTTGCGGCGACTAAGCATATGCGGGGCGAACCTTTTGAGACCTACTTGGCTAGGTGGAGGATATGAAATACAAATACAATGTGAAAAGGAATAGGAAGAAAGCGAGTGGCTTGTTTGCTTTCCTGTTTCTGGGAGCAGGACAGAGAGCCTAAGGGACAGAGAAGGAGGAGTAGGAAAAGGGGGTAAGGGATTGGCATTGCTATTCTGGCGGAAAAGTGGCTCTAAATCTCTTCTAGTCAATCTGAGACTCTACGTACCATTCTCTGGCCTCCTTCTTTCAGAGGCTTTCCTAAGAGTTTTCTTCCGAAATGCCCAGAGCAAGACAGCCTTATTCGCACAGAAGAGTGAATCCACGAGGGAATAATACAGATGCTTCTTGTTCAAGATCCCATAAAGGAGTAGTGAAGCGCTCTTCTGGTGAGTTGCCTTTGTTGACTAGTATTTTGAAAAGGTAGCTTATCTGAGTTAGCTCTTGAGCTGGCTCTGACGTGCCGTAAGCAAGGTATATGATTTTTTATTTCACTTTCTTTGTCCCCTGCCTCCTCATCCTTTGGTTGCCTGTCATGCCACTCCTTTCTTTAGTATTCGAGGTGGGCTCTTTCAAGAGCTCCTTCGGCAGCGTCATACGTGACATTCATTCTTATCCTTCTTTTTTCACTCGTTTAAGCCTTATCTTCTTTCTGTCTAAAAATTCCTTTAAGGAAAGGTTTTGATTCGAGAGATTCGGCTTAGTTCAAATAAAACTAGCTAGATTCCAGTTATCCCGGGGGCCTAGTGTCTGGTTTGAAAGGACCAGGAAAAAGAGACCTCTTTCAATTAGTAATGGAATACGACCCAGGGAGCGGTATAATAGAATGAAAACCTCGTTTAAGGGCGGAGAAGCTTACGGGCCTATTATTCCTTTCTTGACTAATTTTGAATAGAGTGCCGACCGTGTAAGATTAAGATTTTTGAAAGTGTTTGACGTTGCTAAGAGAAATGGTGCTTTTGTATTTCCTGTTCCTGTGGCTAATGTGGTTTATGTAATAACTTCTATTGACTTTCTTTAAGAAGTTTACATCTCTCTCTCTCCAAGAAAGAGTGGACATCTCTAATCACCTGGCATTAGCGGCGAGTCTCGGGCAAGCCTGTATCCGCCAAGGAAAAAGACAGAGCGAAAAAACAGGCTGCTTAGCCTGTGCGAAGTTCACTCGGAAAGGCTTTTACAATGAACCAAGCAGATAGAGAGATCTGGCATATAGAACCGGAACAGAGTCACTGCAATAATTCCAGGCTAGGTTGATAGAGAAGCATAGATTGTTCACTATGAACAGCGATATCGCTTGCTATCTTGTCATTCCTCTAACTGCCTTCTTAAGTTAAGGATAGGATTGTCAGAGGTAAGTTTCAATCTGGTGGAAGGAAAGTGAAAAAGAAAAAGGAAGATAACAAGAATAAGAACAGAGCCGAACATAGCATAGGAGCTCTCGTTTAGCGAAAGTTAGATTATGCTTGAGCGGTCTTTCCTCTTTTTAGTAAAAAGGGGTTCACCTAGGGTCATACTATAGGAAACTTTGATCGAGATGTCAGGTCAGTTATAATTGAATAGTCCACATGTACCAAACTAAGGTGCGGACAGATAGTTAAATTCCAGTCATGCCAGTAAGGCCAGGAGATTCTTCCGTTAGAAGGGCGGATAAGCCAGTGAAAGTGAATGGCTGTTCAAGAGGCCCCTAATTCAACAAATGTAAGCTTTTTCCCCACTACTCAAGATAAGAAGGCACTTTCTGGTCTCGACCTCAAAAAAAAGAGGGCCGGCGGGAAATTATCTCACTGCCTGCTCCTTCCAAATCCAAGGTAGGATATAAAGTGCACTATAGTCGGTCTTAGTTCCGATCATGCTCGGCAGACCAGCGTCCCATAATTCATGGTGTGCGAAGATCTAGAGTACTACCCCCTACTAGCATGCTATAGCCCTCGTCTTTAGACAGGGTTCGGCTAGATATGGCATTGTCAAAGGCTATAAAGTAGCCCTATCTTAGAGCAGCGGACAGTACACAAGCATTCTTTAACATTACTAGGAGGAAGAAGGCGTCCGACTAATCTCGTTCTGTCTAAGTCTGCTTATGAGTGGCTTCTTGAAGAGCCCGTGGTAACTTCGATAAGAGAGGTTTCGGTAGTTCCTTTCCTGCGTAGATGAACGAAAAAGGCGGATTGAGTAGGATTACGATTCATAGAAAGCCGTGCCCTTAGCCGGCTTACAACAAGAGGGAAGGGCGATTCTTATCCTTCCGGACCTACCAGCCGAAGCTAGAATACTCGAGCCGATACGGTACAGGTACCAAAGTCCTTAGCTTCCACTTCTAAAAACACGAGGAGAAGCGACGTTCCTTACCCTACTTAACAGCTTAACGGAACGACTAAAGGCATTGCGCTTGAACCCAATCTGAAAGGTTGAGCCATCACTTCTTCGCTTGTGTCCTACACCTACAAGGCTTCTATATCGGCATTATTTAAGCCACTTCCACGCGATCGGATTGTATAACATAACCTAACCAACCTGGTTTAACTCGAGACGGGCGGGGTGAACGTACCGAGTGCCCTCACGCCATTGCTAAGCTTTCCGTTCGATTCGCGTCTTCTCTAAGGATCATCTCCGTCTTGCTGGTGGAATAAGCCTAAGGAGGTATGAGAGAGCATCCCAACTCGAGAGGAACTTGAAAAAGGGAATGCTTGGTTCCATGTTTTCGACCAATGCTGCTAATTCCCCTCCTCCTCCATTTGGAAGCAGTTACAAGAAGAAGAATGGCCAAGCCTGGGTCCAACCAAATAAACACTGTTTCCCAGCAAGGCCAAGATAACGGGAGGAGAGGCAATAAGAAGCAGGGCCTGAAAGCATACTTTCGGGGCTTCATCTTCTCCTTTCTTTAGTGAAGGCAGGCATCTGAACTGGACTGAGGCTTAACCACTCGTGACGGATTCGGACGTGGGCTCACTCGCTTTCGGATTGATGGACGGACGATTTCCGATAGAATCCAGAGAATCATGGACAGGCTTTGGTATGGGGCTCGCAGTAAGCTACAATGAGTTGACTACGTGCAGAATTCCCATCTCCGCCTCTGCGAAAAAGAAAGAAAGAGGCAAGTAAAGTCTGAAATGCCTTCCTTAATGGACGAGGCGTAACAGGAGGTTGAAAGCCAGGGAAGAGAATCGGCAAGAGAAGAGGAGCGCTTAGCTTTGATTTGAGAAGACTTGATATCATAGGAAGGAAAAATCTATAATAATATCAGGAAATGGAGGGGTACAAAGCATAAATGGCTTAACTGTTGCCTTTTTCAACCAGGATGGAACTTGAAGCTGTCTCTGCAATGTTGGTTCAGGGTCCTAGAAAGATACTCCATAGCTAGGACAATGTCTTCCACTCATGCCTCAGAGGGCATTGATCCAGAAAGTCGGCTGGCTGCCGAGACTGCGGAGATCACTTGGATAGGTTTAGGAGCCCTTTTCATTTCGGTATATATCTAAGATAAAGTGAAATGGGTGGCCCTTAGAAACTTGCCTTGCCCCCTCACTGCCTTCCCCTTCCTCCTCTTATCTTAGTGAGATTATTCACTAAAAAATGGATTATCATCATCTATGGATTGAAATAGGCATCCAGCATCGCCCATATCTTAGGTGGATGAGGCAACTCAGCGGGTCACGTATCGTGTGCGCCGAAGAACGAATTGGTGTTTCAGCGGCGAAATCAAATATGTCCCCGCCCCCAAGGGATGCTCGCTAAAGTCCTCATTTTCCCCGATGTCAGAAATTGATCGTCGATCCGGGATTACAAAAACCCTTTATAAGGCCGCTTTGTCCTAATCAAAACGCGTTTCAAATCGGTCGAGGGGTTCCGGGTACCTCCGGAGTCTAGAACGGGCATTCAATCGATTGTTTGTCTAAAGACTTGACTTGAGGCTTTCCTTAATGCGCACTCGTAGAACCGAACTCAATCCATAGCTAAGTCAAGCCGACAGGATATCTTCTTACCGCTTCCGTAACCGCAGAGATGTCCAACAAGTCTAGTCTGTGCGTGCTTTCCTCGATGCCGGGCCGGCATTCAAACCGGTTCCAAAACCCTCTGTCTGGCCTTTTTCCTTAAAGCAAAATGCGTTGAAACTTGATCAATGGGCCAGAACTCAAGGTTTTTTCTAATCCGATCGGCATCTGAGAAAGTTTCGCTAATGCGCGCTCATTAACTCAATCCAGGAACTCCTCGAGACATGATTGGCAACAACAATCTATTCGATGAGATGCAGCTTTGGCAAGCTGGAATGCTTGCCCTACTTGAACTAACAACCATAAAGCAGAGACCGAGAGAGGAATTAGTACCACAGACGGGCTACTAAGGCAGAGAGAGGAGAGGAAGCACCGCCCCTTCATCCTAGGTAGGTTCGAAAGAGAAAACGGATGAATGGAGGACTCTTGCGACCTAGGTATTGAAGGAGATGTTTCGATCACTCTTTACTTAAGCTAGGAGGCTTAGTGAAAAGGAAAGCAAAAGCCCGGTCTTAGAAATCGATTGGTATATTGGCAACCAACTCAGGAGTAGTTCCGTCGGAGATCGCAGTCTCAATCCTAAAGTGAACAGAGGATTTGGCGCAGCTTGGCCAAAGAACGTATAGATTAGTTCGAGTAGAGGGGAAAAGCCTTTCTGATGCAAATATTGGTCTGACCACAAATAATGGATGAATCAAGAGACCGAAAGATTTCAGACTTGGAGGATCGGCTCCGAACCATTGAGGGGGCGAAGCATTTAGGCCCTGTTTTACCTACTGAGATTTGTCTGGTACCGGATTTGGTTGTACCTAAGGATTTCAGGGTACCAGACTTTGAAAAGTATAATGGGACCTCGTGCCCTCGAGCTCACCTGGTAAAGTATGTGCACAAGATGGCTGAGGTTGCTCATGACGATAAGCTATTAATCCACTTCTTCCAAGACAGTCTGATAGGGGCTTCTGCTGATTGGTACGGACGTCAAAACAAGGAAACAGTCAAAACTTGGAAAGACCTGGCGGAGGCGTTTTTGGATCAGTATAGCTTCAATATAGCACAGGCTCCGGATCGCACAGATTTGCGGAACATGGAGAAGAAGAAGAGCGAAACGTTCAAGGAATACGCTCAGCGCTGGCGAGTACTGGCTTCGCAAATTCATCCCCCTTTGGAGCTCTAGTTCAGTTCCTCGGATTGAGATAGAGAGCCTACCCACCCCTTCCCTTACTCAATAGGAAAAACTATAAAAATAGTTAATATAGATAAAAGAGATTAAGACTGTGAACCTTACGATTTTGCTATCTGAGCAGTTGGACTTAAAAGGGCCGGAAGAGAAAAGCTTGAATCCGCGGCTGCCGAAAGCAGGAAGATATGCCATCATCCGAAGCACTACGAAGCCTTTTCTTCCTATCGGCCAGAGGAGGCAGGTTTTCCAAAAAAAACCCAACCAAAAGAGGGTCAACTGTAATTCATCTTTTATTAAGAGAACGGAGGTAGTACGAATAGAAAAGATAAAGAGCAGCATCAGCCGAATACAGAGCTATGTCTGCGATTGAGACTTTACTGTAGCTTGAAACGGGGGGAAGACGATTGACCATAGGGTGGGAACTTACCCCCTCTTTCTGGTAGTGGGGCGTGTTTACATTAATTCCATCTGCACCTCACTTTTTCAATTGAACCTCTAGAGTTAGGGCAAAGATGCTTTAGTAATTCATTCTTTGTTTTCTGTTTTGCTAATCCGGCGCAACCAACCAATAAAGAAAAAAATAAAAATGGGACAGAAACATCCATGGAACAAGAGACTGAAAGATGGGAACCTCAGACAAGGAATACAGATTCCCTTGACCGCTCCTTTCGAGCTTACAGTTATTCTTGATTGCTAACGTAGTTGCTTCCACCGTTCTCATCAACAAAAACGAATAGAAGTCCCTGGTCAGGGAAGGAAAGCCGCGGAGAAGGAGTGAATTCTCAATTGGCCGTTTAAGCCCTTAGGTGCAATGCTGGAGACAAAGCAAGTTCCAGTTCCAAAAATGAAAATCTATTTATTGAAAGAGAGATAGAAATAGTGGAATAGACGGTTAAAAGTTGCTTTCAAGCGACTAGCCTACACTTTCTTCATATCGATTGGTGGTCTTAAGTCAGCCTTTGCTTTGGTAGGGCCAGATCCTTCGCCCCTATGTGCGAAATACGACCATTACGCTCCCATGAAAAATAAAAGTTCAGAGGCCGTCCCTGCCATTTCCCCCGTATGTAGCCATCGTTACAGTATGAATCAATGCCCATGTTTTATGGAATTCATTAATCTTTTTATAGTTACGATCTTATTAACTAATCATCAACAGGCAAGTCCTTTGCTCCCAATATTTTCCCAAAGGGGAAGAGGCTTGTAGGGGGTGCTCTGAAGTGAAGCTGACCCTAAGAATTTGGATCACTCACGTGAGATTTGCTTTGACCGCGTTCTCATCGATAGCACAAGATCCGTCTCTGACAGAATAAGGTGTTATCACATCAGCTTTTAATGCTAACTATTAACTATCCGGGTTACAGCTTGCCTAAAATCTACGGCCGATGGGAAAGGATCAAGACCAACCAACAGCGAATCAAGCATGTACTTAACCGAAATGATAAATGATATATATAAGATAAGCTTTCGATACAAGTCAGACTGCACTGACACGATTGGCGAGAGAAGACCAGAATTGATGGGGAATGCACTATCGATCTGAGATTTTAGCTTGATACCCAGAGGGTTCCCCTATTTCAAATTGAGATTGTGGAGTATTTAGATATTAGCGTAGAGAAAGAACGAAAGGCGCTTAGTTATCCCTTCCCCTGGTTTCTGAACAAGGACCTGCTATTCTATTCCTATTTTGTAGAGAGAGCCCATAGGGCAAGCTATAGACCGAGACTATGAAAGGAATCGAGAACGCTAGCTATATGCTTACCACATCAAATTAAATTTTATCTATTCTTAGTCCTGTTTTTACTTTACTTTGTCTGTACATGCATACCTAAACCTAATCCCACCAATTCATAATTGCCAAGCTAGCCCACGGATCTGGGCTGAGAAGAGCAGCTGACCAATGTGTCCAGTGCCCAAAGCGTTCTTCCTTCACTACTGAATGCGAATGACTAACTGATCTAGGGAGCTCAGACTGAGGCAACGATGGTTCGGTTCAGTAAGTCAGAAGGGAAGCTAGCCATGCCCGAAGTCCTCATCGAAGCACTGAAAATTGCGTAAGAGACAGAGCGCAATCAAGAGATAGACTCGCTTTTCCAGGACCTACTTGGGAACAGGAAAGCGGACTTGACTTCATCGATAAAGCTATATGCTCTCGTAACACGTATCTCCCTTTCGTTCCTTTCGTATACTAAGGGAAGGGGGGTGTATACCTGTGCACCTTGGAAGGGTGCTGCTGAAGTGGACCCTTCCATTCGATCAAATATAGGCTTTTTTTCAGACTGAAAAACTCGATTTCGAAGCAAAGAATCAGCCTCAACCGTAAGTAACTTAGTGCAAACAATTTTCCGGGTGGCTGGATCGCCCCGGCGGGGTCACTCTGACGCAGAGGGCCCTGAGAAGCGTAGCCGTCCAGTAACTGATCCTTTAGTAGGTGAAGGGGCATAGAGAACTCCGGTCTCCCTTGGCAATAGTTTAGTCTGCCTTGATGAGTGGGAGAGGTAGCCGAATTAGGATATCACTACTGGCACAGACTTCGCAGGAAATTGCGATCCTACAAACAAAATGAAAAATGAATATGCTTCGCCCGTTATCTCAAAATCTTAAATCTTCATTGCGCCACTTAATCATTTCTTTTATTAGACTGTCACCCCTTATGTTCTCTGCCTATCTCTTTTTTGATTTGATTGGTTTGAATCCCGACCTAATTCTTCTTAAACTAAAGGGTTCTTTTATCCTCCACGGGTTACGTGCTATTTTTCGGCTCTTTGGTTTGGAGATTCCAATTTTCATTCTTGTTTCTATCGTCGGTTCGGTAGTAGGTTCCAGCTTGCACATGCAGGATCCAGCAGGAGGTCAACCTGCTGCCAATCCTGCAGCGGAGCAACCCGCCAACGTTCCTTCAGGCGCATCGACCTCGGGCTGGAGAAGTTTCGAGGAACGTGTCTTGTTGGAACCGATGCCATCTTCGGGCGAATCCAGCGAAGCTAGCGTGAATCAGCAGCCTGTGATTCCCGAACTTCACCCGCCTTTACTGGATGACAACACCCGGCGAGCAGAGCTCGCTGCTCGCTTGAGGACAAATTGGTGGGGTGTAGCTTATACGGATGAAATTTTGCACTCCTTTTTAGATAGTCAAGTAAAAATCGAAAAACATCTCGAAGCTGCTCTAGTGGAGGACGGGTATTCTCGTCAAGTTATCTTTGAAAAAAGACATAAGATCCGAGGCTTTATTTTCTACCCGAATGGACGTGCGCTTAGTGAAGACGCTTACGCGGGTTATCTGACCCAAATTCTCAATTTGGGTACACGGCAAAGCGTTCCATATCACCGGATTATCAAAGCCGTCCGGAACTATGATCTCTTTTTAGATTAGAGATTCGAAAAATTCTTCGTTTTTTTCTTTCATTCAACCAACTATCTTTTTGAAGCAGATAGTTAACAGTGCTCATTCTATAGATACTTTATGTAAAAGCCAACTCATGTTTCCACTCTATTTTCATTACGAAGATGTATCACGTCAGGATCCGTTGCTCAAACCGAATCACGCCAACGTTATGGAAGTTCCTGGATCGTTTGAAATAAGAGTAGTACCCAAGGCACCCTATGATTTCATAATAAAAAATGGAAAATTGGCTATGGAGATTCCGCGCGGTCAGAAATTCATACAGACACAAAGGGGTTCGACAGGAAAGTCGTTTCGATCCAATCCATTCTTGGGGTCAAATAAAGACAAAGGATATGTCAGTGACCTAGCACGACAAAGCACTCTCCGAGGGCATGGAATGTCTAATTTTTCGGTCAGAATCTCGACAGTAATGTCTCTGTTAGATTCTCCGGTCGAAATACGGGAAAACTCCATTCAATTCTCGATGGAAACGGAGTTTTGCGAATTCTCCCCGGAACTGGAAGATCATTTCGAGATCTTCGAACATATTCGAGGGTTCAATGTGACTATTGTCACTTCGGCCAACACACAAGATGAGACTTTACCACCGTGGAGCGGCTTTTTGCAAAAAGATGAGGGGGAAACTCAGTAAGAGATGTCGGAGAAGCGAAATATACGAGATCACAAACGTAGATTGCTCGCGGCTAAATATGAATTGAGACGAAAGCTTTATAAAGCCTTTTGTAAAGATTCCGATCTTCCTAGTGATATGCGGGACAAACTTCGTTATAAGTTGTCCAAGTTGCCAAGAAATAGTTCCTTTGCACGAGTAAGAAACCGATGTATTTCCACGGGTCGCCCTCGTTCCGTATATGAGTTCTTTCGAATTTCTCGTATCGTTTTTCGTGGATTAGCATCTCGAGGTCCTTTGATGGGCATAAAGAAATCGTCTTGGTAGCAACCGCCAAACCAATAGAACAAGGGTTAGCTCTGCAGCTGGTCCACAAGCAAGGTAAGTAGGTCCATTACCGGCCGGCTCCGGACCGAAAAGACCTAACGGACTAATCCCTTATCTCGGATCGGAGATGCTAACGGGGCGGGAATCGAAGTGGGGGACCTCTCTACCGCTTGTGTCTATCTCCTGTCAAGTATGCTCCCCAGACATAGATTACGTACAGGGTAGTACTCTTGGAAAGATATAATATCACCGCGTGAACATAACATTAAGTTACGAATGTAACTCCCGAGGGATCGACCACTATTCTAAATAAAGTAAGGCGGAGAACTTTTGTTCATTGGAGCGCCGGAGTGCAGAGGTTGTTCCCATCATTGAAGTCAGAGTGTGGGACTGAGCCTTCCGAATGATAAAGAAAAAAAAAGTGCTTAGTTTCGTTGGAAAAACCAACGCAAATATCATATTGACTTTCTCTCGCCCAACTTCTAAGGATAGATAGAAAAGGTTGGAGAGAGTGACTTTCTGAAATTCTCTCTTTTCTAAAGCTGCGCAAGGCGGCCCCCCCCATTAAAGGGTAAAAAGAAGAGGGAACAAGAATTGCCACCCTGGAAACAAGATCCATGACCGAATTACTATCATCTGTTCTTACCGAAATGAAATCACTTCTCAGCTCATTCATATAATTGGCGTTGCGGCTAGTCCGCTCATCGTTCTTATAACGTATCGGGCATTTCGCACGAGGGGATGACCGACATGGAAATGGAAAATCGGCTTTGGGACATTTGTTTTGATACGGCCCAATCGCAGATTTAAAGAAGAATTCACGAATTAGTACTTCGTTTTTATGGTGATCACTTTTCTCTTCCGCCTGGGCTCACCTTTTCACAAATTGGCATCTACGTTCATAACAATTCAAGGTCCTTGGAGCACCTTCTTCCTATATATCGAAATCTTTCGGAATTGGGTCCCCAAAGTGCCGAATTTCAACAAGTTGTTGAATTACTTCAGCAATTTATGTAGGTGCAATTTATTTGGAGGAGGTGGGTTCGAGAAGAAAAGCCATGTACTATTATATGGTGTAATTATAGATCTCATTCGTATTCCAGTGGTTTGGGAAAAGTTAGATGTGGCCTTTCATTCCTTAGGGAGTGAGAGGGTAAAGGGGAAAGGGTGGGTGGCCCCCTACAAGTTCTTGAAGTCGGATGGAACGAAAGCGCATATAGGAAACGAAACTAAGACCTATGGTGCCATATAAGATAAGCATTTCCAGATCGGGTAAAGACTACTGACTGCTCAAGCTAGAGAAGCTGTAGGACTGGAAAGACTTTTTCTTTTGTAGCCTATACCTCCCTTGCCTGAAAGCTTAGCTTCTCTATGATTACTTTGGCTCCAGAATCCGCGATTGGTTCCATGGATGCATTGGATTCAAGGGATCGCTATATCAATTTAGCAACTGCTTTAATAGAGGCTGCCTCAAGTCCTTGAGAATTCTAGTTGGAAGATCCATTGGTCGGATAGGGGTTCTCCCTGATCCTTCTATCAATCAAACGGATCCCTATCCCTAGGATCCACCGATATTGAAAGAGAGGGGGCACTAGGGGTTGGTTGCATTCTGAGCTTCTCAGGATCTCTAGTAAGCGATACAATCTCAATCATTTCCAGTCAATGAGGAGCGTAGCAGCTCGACCCTCGGGCTCGGGAAGTACGGTCAGATTCATAGGACCGAGACTATATAAGCTCATATCGGCTAAGCCAACTAATAGGCCAAGAGCGAACCCTCTTTCTTTTCCGGTTTTTCGGTTAAAGGAGAGGCACGGCATAAAGCCCTTCATACTCTAAAACCGTGATAGGAGCCGCCGAAGACGATGTTCATTGATCAGCTATTTTCCAATCTCGATGTTCTTTCCGGTTGAGTTGAAAAGGAAAGTCAGAAGAGAAAAGCCCTCAGGAAATAGTCGACACGGGGACGAGTGGAAGAAAACATTCGATCATCGGGACCGTACTCTACCCGCCTAACCACTGCATGAGGAGCAGAAGCCGGGAGTGAAGACGCTTTACGGAATGGATTCGGTCTCAACTTCTGAACCGGACACCTCTTGATATACGTCGCCATAGGCAACGAGTTCCACCACCCTTTCTGAATGGTCAGGATTCACCGCTATGGCTGGTAGCCCTTCTATCATGGATTAGCCAGACCAGTGGAGAAGCAAGGAACTGGTAGCTACATCTTAAGTCTTTAGTGACTCATTCATCGGGAGAAGAGCCTAAATAAACTTACTGATCTAGGAAATTCCATTTGGGAGTTGGCGCTCATCCATCTTCACTTGTTTTGCTTGCCGGGAGAAAGAGTGGGATTTGTGTTCAGTATACCGCGCTATGGCTGGATTGAATCCTAAACATATGTAAGATATATATGCGTCAACCAACTAAGACAGATTGAAGTCAGTTACAGGTTGGAAGTGGGACATCCTTTACGCTCAAGAAAAGGAGAACGATCCTTTGGTCCAGCCCAGCCAACGGAAGCCTTCAACTAACTAAAGCAAGAGAGAGCTAGCCTTTAGGGTTCCGGCATAAGGCTCTTTTCTTAAACTACTACTGATAGTAGGAAAAAGATGCATAGGACTTTTTAAAAGCTACTATGCCCATCCGGTAGAACTAGACGATCTTGCTTTCGGCATAGCCAATTCAAAAAGGCGAGTGCAGCCTCGAGGAGCTCGCCCCCCTATATGTAAGCAGACAGGAAAGAGATATGGATTCGTACGCAAAGCAGACCACCTCGATTGACGGCCTGGAAGCCTATTTCTTATAAGTAAAAATCAAAGAATAGGAAAGAGATGGCTTCGACCACTATCATGATGAACTGCAGGAGGAATTGGATGATGATGATGAGGAAGGGTGAGGCGACCGGCAGGGAGAGGTGCGGAGCTAGAACGAAAGCCAGTGTATAGAGGAAGTTGAAAACTCCCAACCACCCTGCCCTGCCAGTGTGTATCCAAATAAGGAATGTGTGGAAGGCCGGGCTGCCAGGCTGCCGGTTCTCCTTTAGGTGAAGGCAACATAGATGGGAAAGAGACCGGAGGAACCTATCCTTTCTTACCTTTACGGTTGACTAGGGTTTAAAGCACCAGGGCTTTACACTGGGTCCAATGCACTGGAGAATGCCTATAGCTTTGAAACCGGACATTGATTGATGCATTTTCTCTGAGATAGCCTCCCAAGCCGGGCTTTAAGAACCATTCCAACCCAGAAGTCGAAAGGAAAGATTACGTGCCCCACCGTCAAAAAAGTGAAAGAGTGAAGGAATATCCCCCCCCTTCAGGTTTAGAGAGGATGCTTGCTGGTCTTTATTAACTTCCTCAATGTCCAGTCTTTCCTTCAGCTGATAGTAAGTTAAGCCTTTGAAGTCTGACAGGGGAGAGCCTGAGATTAATCGATCTATGGAGCTCGTGTAAGTAATTGATTTAGTAGTTAGGAAAGCACGACTTTATACAGATAAGGCGAAGGACCTAGCTTCCCCTTTATCAGTCTTTTGCTGTAGGCTCTTCCCGCCGTCTTCTCAATATGAAGAAAGAGAAAGAGTCAAAGCAGCGGCTTGAAGATCCTTATGAGGAAATGCCGCCTTACAAGAGAATCAGTAACAAAGGATTCCCAAGACTTGGTATAGCTTATTTAGGATTTCCTTCCGAACCCGGGAACTGAAGGACGACCTTGTTTCCGTGCTCACTTACTATTTATCTTAGTGCAAAAGTCCATACTGGAGAGTCTATTTTGGTGAAATCCCGTTCTTGTAATACAAAATGAAATGACTAATTTAGCTGAGAGAACTCATTCTAGTGCAAGCCCCACAGGAGACAGAAGAGCTGCTAAAAAGCTACAACTCATATAGCGTTCGTTACCAATAGCCATCATCTCAATCCGAGGAAAAGAAGCCGTAGAAAGGCCTAATTGTCCCCATAAGCCATAGAAAGAATGAAGTTAAGTAGAGCCAGCCGAAGTCCAGGAGTGAATTCGTCTCTTTCTTTAATAAGCGGATAGCTTCCAGCTAGAGATGGGAAAGTGTACATAGTCGGAAGTCTTAGAGAGGAGGAAAGCAAGCGTAACTCCAAAAACATCAATTAGTCTTTTTTGGGGCGCGCAGAGCACCTAATCCAGTTTCATCTCTTCCTACACCAATTGATTCTCATCCAACTCCCTTTGAATCAGTTATTTGTCCCGCCAAACCCATTCCTTATCCCAGGGGAATCAGATCCTTATCCGCTAACTGATCTTTAGGCTCGGGGAAAGCGTCTTCTCTTCCAACCTGGCTATTGAATGAAGACAAAGGCTGAAGTACTTGAGTTTTCTTTCTTTACTGCTTAAGTAGACCCGTAAGCTATAGAATTATAAGCAAGTCAGTCATAAGTTGGAGATTCCGTAAATCAGTCTTGGGATTCAGTACTGAAGTATTTAGATTTAGGAGATCAGTCTTTCTATTTAGAGCCGTAACTAATAACATCAATTTGTTGGGGCCTTTAGGCCAAAGTCCCAGTGTGATTCTATGCCCGCCTCCTATATTCCTACTCATTCGCATGTCTTACACGCCCCCTTAAGCCTAACAGCAAGTATAAAGCATTGGAAGAATGGCAACAAGAAGTAAAGAAAGAGCTCTGACTTCGTTGATAAGACAGATAAGACTTACAGCTTTCGGAGATTGATAAGGATAAGCATTTTAGATGAAGCATGTTGGATGACGGAACGATGACTGAGTTCAACAAGTATGGATTTATTCAAAGTAGAAATGACGTAGGTGATAGATCGAATCGTTTAGTACGCTAATCTTGACAGTTTCCATTTTCGATTGAGAAAGCGGACAGTCCCAGATCCGGTCCATGTGAACTCGGTGATTAGACACAGAGATTCAGATTACTCTTCTCTTCCTGTGGCCCAGCAGGTTAGGCTCTTTTTATATTAAAATAAGGCATGCTGGGGGAGTGCATGATCCGCGGGCGGCAGGAGTCAGCGAGACGTAGCAAGTAACCCGTCACATATAGGATTGTCCTGACAGACGAATCATATGCGCCCAGAGCTCATGGTCCATCAGAGGTAAAAAGGCCATTGAAAGAACGAGTGGAGTGGCTATGAGTTGCTTCAGGAACTCAATAAATTTCCTAGCTCCAAACCAAAGGCACGAGAGTTGATCGGGGAATCGAAAATGCTTCTTTGATTGTTTAGGAAGAAAGCGTAGCAGGGGAAGGGGATAGCACCGGTCTTGACTCTGACACTATTCTTCTTCGAGTAGATGTCGGCATTTCCGCTGTTAAAGAGACATCTCAATAAAAGAAGGGTTTCCTTTAGGGTGTTTTCATCCAACTAGAAATCTCGTATGAGAAGCAAAAGAATGTTACGTTACGCCCAAAAGTCCCATGCATCCTTTCTGTTGGTCAACAACCAACCACATGAAACTTGAAACTCTTATTATAGGGTACTATATAAATATTATTATATATCTAGTAAGTAGAGCCCCAGAACGCAAAAAAGGTGGGGGAACCTGAGTGGTCACGATAGGAAAGATAAATGACTATAAGGAACCAACGATTTTCTCTTCTTAAACAACCTATATCCTCCACACTTAATCAGCATTTGATAGATTATCCAACCCCGAGCAATCTTAGTTATTGGTGGGGCTTCGGTCCGTTAGCTGGTATTTGTTTAGTCATTCAGATAGTGACTGGCGTTTTTTTAGCTATGCATTACACACCTCATGTGGATCTAGCTTTCAACAGCGTAGAACACGTTATGAGAGATGTTGAAGGTGGCTGGTTGCTCCGTTATATGCATGCTAATGGGGCAAGTATGTTTCTCATTGTGGTTCACCTTCATATTTTTCGTGGTCTATATCATGCGAGTTATAGCAGTCCTAGGGAATTTGTTCGGTGTCTCGGAGTTGTAATCTTCCTATTAATGATTGTGACAGCTTTTACAGGATACGTACCACCTTGGGGTCAGATGAGCTTTTGGGGAGCTACAGTAATTACAAGCTTAGCTAGCGCCATACCTGTAGTAGGAGATACCATAGTGACTTGGCTTTGGGGTGGTTTCTCCGTGGACAATGCCACCTTAAATCGTTTTTTTAGTCTTCATCATTTACTCCCCTTTCTTTTAGTAGGCGCCAGTCTTCTTCATCTGGCCGCATTGCATCAATATGGATCAAATAATCCATTGGGTGTACATTCAGAGATGGATAAAATTGCTTTTTACCCTTATTTTTATGTAAAGGATCTAGTAGGTTGGGTAGCTTTTGCTATCTTTTTTTCCATTTTTATTTTTTATGCTCCTAATGTTTTGGGGCATCCCGACAATTATATACCTGCTAATCCGATGCCCACCCCGCCTCATATTGTGCCGGAATGGTATTTCCTACCGATCCATGCCATTCTTCGTAGTATACCTGACAAATCGGGAGGTGTAGCCGCAATAGCACCAGTTTTTATATGTCTGTTGGCTTTACCTTTTTTTAAAAGTATGTATGTGCGTAGTTCAAGTTTTCGCCCTATTCACCAAGGAATATTTTGGTTGCTTTTGGCGGATCGCTTACTACTAGGTTGGATCGGATGTCAACCTGTGGAGGCACCATTTGTTACTATTGGACAAATTCCTCCTTTTGTTTTCTTCTTGTTCTTTGCCATAACGCCCATTCTGGGACGAGTTGGAAGAGGAATTCCAATTTTTTACACGGATGAGACTGATCAGTGACAAATTCCCCCACCTCCAACAAAGGAACAAGAAAATGAGGTGTCGCTCCAGGAGCCAACCAAAATTCAGGAGGCTCCTGAGCACGAGCAAAAAAATAAGGTGGCTTGCTCATGCTCCCCTTTTTCAGAGGTGGGACTCGCCGCAGCAAAGGCGGCAGCCGCTGAGGGGGGGAGATGTTGCTGTAAGATCGCCTTGTCTTTGTGCAACAACAATGACACCTCATAGGGGGGGGGTTACATCACGTTTCTAACTAATAACCACTTTCTTTTTTTGGGTTTACGGTACACTGGTGAGCCGCTTTCGCTTTCGGTAAGGAAAGAATCTTGGGGGATGTCCAGAAAGAGGATTCCATGAAGCGGCTTACCCGCAGATGTAGGAAGGATTCCTTTCGAACTGCGACAACAAAAGCAACTCGCCAGACTCGAACTGGCACTGCTCTGATCAATCCTATTGGATGAGACTGATCAGTGACAAATTCTGACACCAATCATTTACGAGTGAGTATTACACCAAGAATTAATTGACAAGCGCATGAGTTTTCTAGTTGGCTATGTTGATATAGCTTAGATAGGAATAAGATACTCTACTATATATAGGGTGAGAATGAAGAAGAAAAGAGACCGGAACGACACGGAAGGAAACAGAGAGGAAAGACTAAAACAAGCTTTACCGTGCTAACCAGAGCAGGAACATCCAAATTTAAGACCGAATACATGTGGAACGACATATTAAATAAATAATACGTGATCTGATTTGATAGGCTGCCTGCAGAAAAAGTTTACCGACCACATAACAATTCATTCTTGTGTGTAGCGCGTGGGGCCATGTCTCCCGAACGATCATAATAAGCCCGCTCATCTAATATCAAAAAATTCGGTAGATCTCACTTCCCTTCCCCCATACCATAGCCGGAAGGGATAGCGTATCTACAGAAGAGAGAGTATGGGCTCTTACCCTTAATTTAGTATGGAGCACCCCTTCAAGTTTCAGATCTATATGGAGTTCCATATCCTGTTACAGATATTCCAGATGTAGAGACAGATCAAAATTTGATCGAGATCGAGTAGCTATAGCAGATCTATTTAGAGATCGGAACCCCGTTCCGGGTACACCCATTTTAGTAGCAACTGCCCCTAAGCCGGTAGGTCTCGTTCAAAAGCCACTTTTTTTGATGTGTCCCAATTAATGTGCTCGGTGATGATGTTGTCATCGCTGATGCGCAAGTTGCCGAAGTTTATTTTCAGTGTCTTCAGCCAATTTCAACTCAAAAATCTCTGATTTCTGACACTGGTGCATTTGAGTTTGCTAAGCGCTTTTGCGTCAAGGGTGGACGCGTGGATTTATCTGCCATGTCTGCTCGTTGTTTTGTTTGCTTGCTTACCATCATCCATATGGTCTGATGGCTATATGTAAAAAATATCCATTCATTACGAAGGTTCTCTACCAAGGATAGGTGGTGGAGGTTATAGGGTCCTTGCTTGCCAAACTCAGTCATACAAGATCTCGTCACTTTGAGCGGGTTCTTGCTATGTACACCAAGCCTCGGGGTCCCAATGACTATCCATTAGAATTGTGGCTTGGCAGAGTGAGCTTTCGCTTCCTTATCTTCGAGGTTTCATTATCTCCTTCCTTCTTAAATTACTTAAATTAAAGGGATGAAACCTTCGGATTTAAAGGTGGCTCCTGATGAATTATTTCCAGCAGAAAGAGTCCGGGACTTCCTTGCTTGAGTGGTCTTTGCTCAGGAACTGGATGAAGGATTGGCTTCGGTACGTCCATTGGTACTGGAGTGTCGCGAATTCACCGGATGTTTCCTTAAGTTACTTCTTTTCTGCATCAGTCTATGAGAAAGAATGGAGGATCAGACGCGAATCGAGTGAGCTCATTCTCTTGATCTACGCTATTTCAAAATAGGGATGGGAAACAGACCATAAAGGCGCAGCTACTATTGCTTGCTGGGAGAGAGGAAACGGGCTTTAGGCTATTAAGCCCGAGAGAAGCCACTTGACCAGAAGGAGAGGAGCTACCCCTCTTATAGTAGTTATCCCCTGATCTGATATCTATCATGGATGAGGGAGAAGATGAGCTAAAGTCTGGACTCTCCAAGTCCTCTTTCTTTCTGCCAGCACTCGATTTCCAGCTAAAAGCCACTGCCTCCCTTATCTTATATACGCTATTGATTTAGTTGCAAGAAGAGAAGAGCTAGAAGCCATCAAGCAATCGCACTCAAAGCGGGTATTCTTTCTCCCAGTCTGTAGTTCTCACCCGAGCTTCTGTATTCTTCTCTGAGGGAGGGATCAAAGTCCCAAGCCAAGGGAATATAGGTTAAAGAGCGGCCAGAGTGACTAGGAGCGTCTCTCTCTGATAGATCAAGTAGCCATCACGAGAGAAGCAGAGGGATCCGAGGCCCCACTATCGAATCAAAGAGACACGAGCTCCTCTATACGAAATGGATTTAGTAGCCGGAATCATTCCTAATCGGCCGGGAGCGCTAAGGCTTTCACGAGAGGTGACGGAGCTGCACCAGCGAATCGGGAAAGTAATCTGACAGTACTCGTTCCAACAGCCTTTCTCCTTTCTACTAGAAGATATTGGAATTTAGGGGTTGTTACCAGCACTAGAAGGAAAGGGGGCAGTCAGGTTTCCAACATTTCTTCTTTCGCCCCGGTACTAGATTGATAGGGATTGGGGTTGCTTTCATCCCCAGGTTATAGAATAGATTCTATGGGATGATTGGGGCCTTTCGGTAACTCAATATCTATGTGGACTTTGTAGTCCCAGAGTTCATTCCTTAGGGGGTTTCGTATGCACACTAAATAGAAGTCAGAATCTCTGCCTGAAAATGCTATTTCTTTAACAGCTAAATCAATTCCTTAAGAGCTAGTTCCCCGGTAAAGTAGAAGAGAAAATAAGAAGGCTTTCTACTTCGTATATGGCTTTTGCCGGCTATACTTCAATGAATTCAATCCGTTACAGGTCTACTAATGGCAGAGATGGTCTATCAATTAGGCTTCTACGTAGGCTAAGATTGACTTCACTGCCGAAATCTCATGTGAAAAGATTGGGAAATATCATAATATAAGGATAAGCGCAAGGTTTTCCTTCATCTTTGCTCTCTTCCCCCTGCCATCTCATTATATGTCATTTTATTCTCGCATACCAGATCTGGGTAATGGAGAGAAATGGACCGAAAGGGCTAGAATTAGAAAGTATAGGTCGGTTTTAAACGGATCTAGCTGGAAGCTACCCTGGACTACGCATCTCTCTTCAGGACGGGCTGTGTCTCATCAGTAGCTTCCCACGTAGGGGTTAAGATAGGCATTGTTTCGAACTTCTTTTGCTACCGACGCCTTATAAAGAGTTACAAGAGAAGAAGGCACGGTTTTGTAAAGAACACTACGCGGTTAACACTAGGAATTCTCAACAAGCCTGTAAGTCCTAAGTCCCCGGGAAGACAGGAGGACTAGTTGCTTTAGACTTGCAACTTCCAGACTCTTATTTCCCCTGCAGATCTCTCATGACTTGATTGCAACCAAAATAGCATATAGTAAATTAGTAAATCAATCTCCGTCCTCGTTTCGGTGAATAGAGGTAGTAATTTCGTAAATGGGCATCGGAGGAGCGGAGGTTGGACTAGGGCATTTAGTCCGTGGGTGTTGGCCTCCCTCCTATAGGTTGTTTTGGGAGTTACGCCAGTTTTCCTAACTCCCTTGTAACTACTAAATCCTAATTCCGTGCTCTATTCACCGGACGGATAAGCGCCTACTGCTTCTTCCTTCGGTTCTTAGTGCTCTCAGGAGGGGATGGGGATAGCAACTAAATAAGAAATAGGAGGCTAGCAGGCTTTCGCCTTCGAATTATAGGACTGTAAGGCACGAAAATCTCAATAAGAAGTCCGAACTGGGCCCTAGAGGCCATTCTACGTCTTATCGAGGAGTTCTGTGAGCAAGGGTCCTTAGATCTTATTCGTTACGCTTGTCCGAAGTAAGAGATATGGACTACCCCCGGTTTGGGAATAGAAGCTCTGGCTGCTTATTCACCGAAAGCTCTAACTAAATCTAAATCATAAACATCTTTTCTGACTGCCTTTCCAATGCTTTCTTTCAAACCGCCCTTTATTTTCTTTTTCTTTTATATATATAATATATCCGATTTGAGATTCAATCTGGGATTGACGGCTTTGGCATGGATGGATGAATTGCTTATAGTAAGGTAGAAGCGATGCGGGATGGGATAAAGATTCTCTCTTTCTTCTAAGCTTGAAAGCCGAATATCTGTTTTCTCTCCCGCCTAAGGAAAGAGGAACGAACGAAGTAGCTCGAAAGAGGGGCATCTATCTCTATTGATCGAGCTGAAGGAGATAGGGGATCCACTTCAATTTCTCTCCTCTCCCACTTCTCCAGCTTGGGAATACTGCATTCTATTGGCTATATATCTGTAGTCACAATGCCAGTTCCAGCTATCTTCTGGATAGAAAGGTGCTTGAGTTCAAGGCAGACAGGTAAGGGTAGGTAGTAAAGGCAAGCGCATAGTTCAGTGATCTACGGCCGAAAGAGGGAACTCTCCTCGTTCCGAGTCGCCATGAGGCATAAGAGCAAAACATTCCCCTAGAAGGGAGCTTCGATAGGTATCCTTTTACGCTATTTGCTTCGATGCTTTACTACTCTTGAATGTCGGAAATCGGATTCTATTTTTTCTTCTTTCTTGTCTGAGACTGATGCCAGCTTAGAAAGAAAGTGAGGCACTATTCGCTAATCAGGAAAGAGGCTTGACTCTTGCTTGTCGATCTCTATTCCTCCTCGTACATTAAGCGGAGCAGGGAATAGTAAAAGAAAGTAGGAAAGTCATCAGGTAGGTAAGCAAGCCGCCCTGGTGCCAAGCTAAAGACAAGGATCACATCGATAAGAGCAAAAGCATGGCCGAGGTTGGAAAGAAGTACTCATTCGACATTACGAAAACGGATGAGATCTTTGACCGACTGTTGAAGGATGAGCAGTTAAAGCTTGAAGATGGTCATGTCCTTTCATCGGCTGAAGAAGTAATGGGAAAGAAATACTGCAAGTGAATTCTTGGAGCCACACCACTAACAATTGTGTAGTATTTCGGAACCATCTCCAAAAGGAAATCTCAGACGGCCGACTGAAGTTCCCGGAAAAGAACAAGGCCCCTATGAAGGTGGATGATGTTGGAGGAATTACCAGTGCTATTGAATCGAGCCATTTCTTACCTTAGACTGACATCGACTAGTAATCGAATATGCACCCTGTGAGGGAGATTTCCGACATTCAACTTGCGGAATAAAGGCTGGTGCTAGTCTAAAAGACGAATCAGAACAGAATCCCCTTAGTAAGAGAAGAGGATTAGGACAGCTTTCAAAGGGGTTGGGAGCGGGAGGGAGTCAATTACAAAAAGAGTAGAGACGGATATGGGGACTGACGCTCCGACCATGTCAACTATGATGGTCTCGCTGCAGCTAGTCCTTCCACCAGTGAATGCTGGCACACGCTACTTTCCGAAGCTCCGTGTCTAGGTCCTGCCGAAAAAGACTGCAGCGGATCTAATTCGTAGAATTAGCCTCGCCGATCGATCTTAATTAAATGGCACTATGCTTAACACATGCAATTCTAAGTGTGTTTTCGGGGCGAATCTACAAAGGTCAGGAAGAGAAAAGACGACTCTATCTCTTTATCTCTTAGTTAGCCAGGATTTAAACCCCTCTCCAGAAAGCAAACCGCGCTCGTTTTGATTAAAAAATTCGGAATGAATCAAATTCCCAAGTAGGATTTTAACCTACGACCAGTCAGTTAACAACAGCTGACCGCTCTACCACTGAGCTATTGGCTTGTGACTTAAGGCTGGAAAGTTTGGTTTGCTTCGTTCGGACATACAAGAAAAGAAGAGGGGGAAAACAAAGGTCCGATAATAAGCACAGGAAGGGAGGGATAAAGACCTTCGCGCAGGTATAGAGTAAGCCCCGGTCTCGCTTTCCCTAACACAAACTACCCCTCATGGAAGCCATCTTATCTACAAGGCGATTATGAACAAGATGCCTTACTATTGTCCGCAGCAGGCCGTAGGGAGGGGACTAGACTGGGAAAGGAAAACAAGAGAAGAAAGGCAAAATAATCGACAATAGACTGCCAAGAAAGCAGCTCATTGCCGGCTCTATCCAACGGATATCTGACGCAAGGAGACCATAATGGGCAACCATCAGTTTCCTGATGGAATACACAAGATAGCTCGTGCGCCAGGTTTGTAAATATATTGCTATATTTACCACCCGCTAACCCCCGGGAAGGAATTTCCATGTTGGAATCCATCTAATACCCTGAAGAGGTATAGAGGTCAACGATGGTACCTAGGGAGGAGCGTCTTCCAAGATTCTCTAATATTAGAGAAAGTTGATAAGAGAATATACTTATCAAACTTCTTTGATAACTTAGAGTAATCAGGAGGTGATACCATGGGCTTGATTATATCAGCGCTCAACCGCTTCGCGAGTGGAATCACTCTTGAAAGCGTGAAGAACGACAGATATAACTGGACCAGAGTATCCGCTCTATCATCCTTAACTCGTATCATCTTACGATGATAAGAGGGGATTACCTTTTTATATCCATCCCGAGACAGCGCGACGAAGACAGGTAGTTGACCTGGCGGCCTAGGGACCAAGAGATTGCCCCGGTTTAGACCCGTCAATGGGCGATATTAGAGTGAGGCGCCTATACTATAGGGAGAGTTCACTTACGTAATATAAAAGTTTTTCGAACCAACCATTCACTGACTTTAGACCAAGTCAATCATCCTTTGGCATCGGAGGGAGAAGCTCTTCTTCCTCTTGTTGAATCGACTCTTCACTTCACAGCGTATCATATTACTAAAAAGCACTCAAATACGTTGTATGTAAGGGCGAGAGGGTATCAAAGAGACAACCACTGTTTACTAGCAAACATTGAAAGCAGATACCCGAATGACTCTTTGAACTGAACGACGTAATAAAGGTTTGAAGATCTGACTTGTTAAAGTCAGGAAGGGGCCGGCCATCAAAACTGAACGAGATGAGGATCAAAGAAAATCGACCTAACTGTGATAAGCAAGGTGGTTCATTTTACCATCAATGCAGAAAGAGAACAGATGAAAGTTCGCCCAATGGAAGCGAGTGACTCAAGGTATGCCATCGCTCTTATCTCTTGACCTGAGACTAGGTTGGGGGAGTTCAGTGAGCGAGGAGAAGAGTCGGTAGCTGTTAAAAAGAATCAATTCAATCAGCTCCAGAGCTAGGAGTTCTATGTCTAGGTTGAGGGTTGAGGAGAGTCCTTTTAGTTAATCTTAGCTGCTACCCTACTTATCCCAGCTCTAAAGGCAGCTACTGACTCGATAGCTCACAAGTTGAGTCGACTGTGATTCTTCTTGTTCCGCTGTGAATGGTATCGTTATCGTATGAAGTAGTTTTCCCGGCTTCCGTACCTTCTTCTTAGTCTTCGGCTTTCACTAGACTCACTACTCTAAGTGAAGGAACCTGAGAGGAAGGGAAGAATCCGATCTTTGAAGGCTTGAGGGAATAAGCGATGCCATCGATTTAGCTGTTGGAGTACGGGCATTAGTAGCATAACTAGAGCGAAGGCCATGGCATTAGATTAGGGGAATGTTCTTTTTAACGAATCCTAAGAAGAAGCTGCAATTGGAATGCTTTCAATGGCCAGAAGGAAGGAGTTAAAGCCCCGGTTATATGATTTAAGGTTAGGAGTTTCATTGTTAGCAAGATCCCCAGCTATAGAATCTGTTGTCGGCGGCGGGAGTCTTACATCCGAGCGAGAGGTCAGACCAATCCCATTCATCCTGGTCCGATCCGAACGGATCTTGTTGAATGAATTGATCCATTGTTGTATGCCCTACTTCTTTCTTAGTTCATTTTTTCCTACTCGGACCCGCCTACCTTCCTCTCCTTATCAGTCGAGTTACTTCATACCTTTGACTACTCCTGAGATATAGTGGAAACATTTTGTTATGGTGGAGAGTGGGGAGTGAAAAACCAATGCAGCAGAGAACGACCGCATGAATCGGAATCCACTTATATTAAGACAGACGACCGAGAAAGAAAGGCTCCACGTTCTAAAAATGGTTGATCTTAGCGTGCTAGCCGCTGCTTCATTTCGTATAGTGATAACGCTTTCTCTTTCTTAGCGCTCCGCCCCCCTTGTATAGTAAGGGGAACTCTGGTTGCGCGGCTTTCTCTTATAGGGGTCTATTTTCTCTGACTTGACTCAGCTTGACCTACTTGACTCAGCGGTTAGAGTATCGCTTTCATACGGCGAGAGTCATTGGTTCAAATCCAATAGTAGGTAAAACCGGCCGAAAGCCCTGCTTTTGCCAGCATGACAGCAAGCACGGACTGGCGGAGTCAACTGAATGACCAAAGCATCGGTTGCTTCCATTTGTGGCCTTCTTCGACCGCCTTGACACCTTAATATCAGGGAACCCCCTATCCTCTCTTCTTCTCTTCATGTATGTGGGCTGCCTGCCCCGTCCCGAATAGACGAACAGGAACAAGCTGAAGAAAGGCGCGAGAGAGAGTTGATACTCAACGCACCTCCCCTCTTCCACAATTAGGTGAAGACCAGGGGGGCCGGAAACCCCAACGGGAAACCTTTCACCGCGCCACACGATTCTTTCGCGAAGCGCTCTCTCAGACGTTTCCACTCCTGCCTCCGCAAGCAAAGAGGTTTCAAAGATACCAGGCGACCAAGTGAAAGTGAACAGCCCCGAGCAAATCTTCTAGAGAGCGTACCCGTTGTAGCCAAACAACAAAAAAAAGAAAGCATATGAACGTTGTGGACAGTAAAAAAAAAGTTCTTCGAAGCGGCAGAAGAACCTGAAAAACATAGAGTGTTGGTCCTGCAAGAAGAAAGGTCACTTGAGTTTTGAGTGCCCATAAAAGAAAGGCAAAGGGAAAAAGCCATGATGATCAGGAAAAGGTAGTGTTGGTCACTACTATGGCCCTGTTTGCCAACATTTCAGATAGTTGGTGGATCGGGTCCTCGCATCATATTTTCTTCCGAAAAGAAGAATTTGGTGCAGATATGATTGAAGAACTAGGTTCTTCATATATGGATCATCACATCAATATCGCGCCGTGGCACAGAGAAAGAAAGCATGAAAGCACTAATAGATCAATTAATTATAGGAACACATGAAAATATCAGAACTACATATATAGGCTTGCAAAAGTCGAAACACCTATTATTCTTTCTGCAACTCGATTTGCTGGTTTTTCTACTGCGGGCTGGCTCCCAGGCTTTCCTGCTGCCTTTTTCAATGCCTCTCCCACTGCTTTCATCGCTGGTGCCTCCACCTCCGCTAGTGGTTTTGTGGATTCACCTACTTATGCCTGGGGCTCGACGCCCTTATGGAGAAATAGGTGGTTCTGAATCAACGGGCTCTGCTGCCCCCGTATAGCGACTCTCTGCTGCTTTTACTTAGCTGTTTGCTCCTGCCTTTGTATCTGCTATGAGTGAATCTACTCTGGGGTGAAACAACCACTGCGATTGCCTTTGACCATACCTTTACCTATGCCTATATGAATATCTTCAAGTTGCAGATCCAAAGCGAGTAGTTGCTTCAGTAGAGCCGGTTGATTCCGGCGATTCTGTTGATGAAGCAAATGCTCTCGCCTTAGGGGAGCATACACACCTACTGCGAATTAGAGAGACCTGACCTACATTCATTAATCATCTCGTAGGAATTTCCCTTCTCAAGGTAGGTCAAAAGAGCAAGCCGAGGTTTGGAAGACTCTCTCGAAAGGTGTCTGCTCGTGGAATAGAAAGAGTTCGTTGCATCAACAAAGTGTAGTAGTCAAAAACGCTTACTTAAGCTCATCGATGTGTACTCACTCCTCGGCTGTGAAAGAGAGGGCGCTTCTGAGCTAAATCAATCCCGCACAGGTGATTACCCGGAACTTTACACTCAATGGAAAGCAAAAAGGAAGACTAAATCCGCTTTGAAATTCCAGAGACTATAAGAACGACCGGGTGGCAGGTGGGAGCAGTAGAAGCATTGAGATTTGCTTGTTCAGAGATGCGTCAAAGGTATACCTATGAAAGTTGATTGCAAGGGTCAGGCACCAATGCATTACTAAAGAATAACCAACCAGAATAACTTCTCAGGGAGCGTGGAAAGAAGGAGACCTAAAAGTGATATCTGTAGGCCGACCTTGGGATTGATACGCTTCGACTTAGCCTATCAAGGCTAATGCACTCTCTTGATCCAATGCTCAATCTTTCGCTCAAATGGCCGATAAATCTTCAAGCTGTTCCCAACAGATCTTGTGAGACAAACCCTCGGTGAAGCACTGCATCTTTCTAGCTTCAAAGAAAGAGAAAGACAACGAAGTGGGATGATTTCCCAAGCTTAGGACTTTGATCAATGGGCACTATAGAGAGGCGCTAACATGCAAAAAAGCCTCCTTTCGGGTGGCGGATGTCAGCGGTTTAAACCCAAGTAGCTGTGGCCCATGATCCAAAGGACCCGCAAGCAGTCAATCACGCTATCCTTACCTTTCAACCAATTCCTTCGATTCCGCTTCTGCAGCAGTATAGTTTCTCGGTACCTTACCTTGATGCCTACAGCTCAATTTGTTTTCGAGTGAGGGCAAGAATCCGTGGGGCAGCGATTTTTCTTTTGGTTGTTCTTGTGGCGTCGTCTCTGGGCGGCGCCTTCGGAGTCCGATATTGCCGAAGGACAGTGTGGACCGCAGCTCTGCCGCAGAAGGGGAAGATGTTGTTTCCGACCAGAATGCCGATTCCGCCATCCGGCCCGAGCCAGTGCCACAATCTCGCTTCCTCGGGGCCGGAGCTGCTAGGTTTGAAGCGCCTTGTTCCATCCGGCGCGAACCCCATCCATAACTAGTATAGTGTAGATGTTATGTATTTCAATAATGAATAAATGTACGAATCCACCACAAATAATGAGCAGACCCGTTTGATATGTGGGTTCATTTCATAATGTATTTTATTTTTAATAAAGAAGCGCGTTTTTTTTCTCGGTTGATGGATGGATAAATGCCTACTATTAAAGTAGAGTCCCAAGGCAACTCGTCAAAGGCTTCTCCACGATTCAAAAAGGGACTCATTTCAACATCGACTTGGATGGTTAACAAGGATGGTTTATAGATCCTGGATCGGTAAGGGCTTCCACAGTGGGAAATTTATAAGACTGGGGCACATAGCATTGACTAATGACTAAAGCGAAAAGGGCTTCAGAAGAAGCTTTCCAAGGTATAGCGTATGTAGCGGAACAGCACTGAATGAGCCAGGCTCGAGCCCCGATTCCCAGTACTATAGGGAACAAGCGCATGCATTTGAAGTTTAGAAAGAGCTTTGTAAGCCTGTGATGAAACTTCTATTGATAAAGAAAGAAGAAAGCTCAAGGAAAGAGTCAAGCCACTTCCGTTCCTCAACCCGTGAATCGATGAAATGACAGAGTGGAAAGACTAGTTTCGGTCAAAGAAAGAGGTCGACGAAGCCAGAAGGCAAACCGGTGTAACTCCTACAGCCCTTGTTGCTTTAGTCAAAGAAGTGCCCTGCTGCGGATCGAGTTCCATACCAGATAAAATTCATGGCACACCAGAAGAAGAAGGGCTGCTAAGCCAGATAGAAAGCCTTGGAACACCAAGACAGTAGCAAGTGCGGCTACTGGAACACGATAAGGCGATGGTACAACCGTGGAATAAAAGCAGTGCCTCGACAAGAAGCCTCGCATGACGCATGTGGATTCCAATTCCAAAGCTGTGACAAAACTGTGGGTTCATGACCTGCTTTACGCCTATAGTTTACAAGTCTCGGGCTAAACCAGAATGAATCCAATCTGGGAAAAAAGTCCTTACACGGGGAAGTCCAAGCTGGGATTGGGGAATCAGAAAGAAGTCACAGTCCGGGTGGGAAACTCTTCGAGCGGATCAAGCTCTTCTTTTCTTCCTTTATTACGAGATCCGGAAGTAGAAAGAAGTTGTATCGGAAAGGTGGGTTAGTCGCCTAGTGACATCCTAAATCCAATTACTTCACTCCCTTTGAAAGCTGGGTCCTCTTCAGGGCGGGAAAAAAATAGAGTATAGAATAAAAGGGGATAGCTTAGCAGGTAGGTACCACTACCAACTACCTTAACGAAGGAAAGCAACTCGACAACAAAGCCCTTATTGTAAGAGGATTACGGATATTCATACTTTCACGGCATAGCGGAAGAGGATCCTCCTTTACACGGAACGAGAGGATAGGATAGACGGATTGGGCTAATCGATCAATAGCAAATGACGCAAGGCAGTCAACTCTCATTGAAGATGATGAGCCAACAACAACTACTAGCTCCTCTATCGGTGGGAGTTATGGCTGATTACGATTTAAAATACATACTATTTAAGCTTTCCATTCAGATTTATAAGAAAGAAGAGAAGGAGAAGAGCGAAAAAGGGTATGAAATAGGTTGCTTGTAGCGATTGCGATTGCTTATTCGGTTGGCCTTTTGAAGAAGTCAGACATCGCCTGTGGGAGCTTGCTGATAGTGAGGAAGCCAGAAGATCTCTATCGGATTGCCTATTTGTCTATCTGTCTGGTGAAGAGAGAATGGAAGAGACTCTCAATAGGGCAAGCACCCAATACCTCGTCGAGTCCAAAGCTCCAGCTCAAGCAGTTCAATCCAATTGAATTGAGTACCTACGACTGTGGAATGCTTCTTTTATGTTCTTACAAGAGGAACTCAAAGTAAAAACTAGACTTTGTCTTGCACAAAGACTTCAATCGTATAGAGATTTCCCGCTGTCTGTGTCGATACCAGAAACTACGACTGAAACCTACACCGCTAACGAAGGGTAAGTGATTGCCTACTTTCTATGTCCGGAGACGCTTACTGCACTCCTTATTCTGTCAAGGCAGGCGGTTATCTTGATGTAGTCAAGGAGGTAGGCTTAGAGCCAGCAATAAAGCTAGAAAAGTCTACCGCGAGCGAGTAGTCTTTGCCGAAGCCAAAAAAGATGCTTATTTCATCTTTACTGAGACTTCATGCAACCCCGGGTGGGGCCGGGGTCCAACTTCTTTCTTGTTTTGTTTGTATTGGACTTGCCGACATATCCGAAACGTAAGTGAGTCGGACCTTGTCGTTCTGTCCATTTTTTGGAGTGAGAAAAGTAAGTTGATTCCGTTCCTGAGGTTCTTTCTTCGCAAGAGTCAATGCTACTAACGCAAGACTGGATTCAATACCTTAATGCCAGGCAAGCTCATCAATCCCGATTGCTAGCGAAGCGTCACTTCAACTAGTCCATTCTCGGAGGGAGGCCCCGCATGAGTAGAGGCGCGTTAGCCTATCTATAGAAAAGGGGCCTGAGATTATTATATGTCATTTCCTCTAGCGGGGATCAGATTCAATAGTCTGTTACCACGTAGGGTAAATTGGCTTTACTAGCTTTCAACATCCAGGCTAGACTTATCTGCTTCATTAAGGTCTTCTAGGCATAGACATAGAATCACTGGCTTTTGACGCCCCTAAAGTCTTTTTAGTTTTGAGTTACGGTTGTTCCAATTATCTCTAAAGGGTTTTGGAAGATCTTCTTAGTGATTGATAAGAGAATCCTCACTAGGAAGAAAGAGATATGGCTTCCCTGGCTTTAACTTCCCAGGCTTTCGTATTCAACTTCCTCCCGATGTAAGGGAAAGGAAAGTTGTCATTCATCTTTCAAACTGACTCTTAGTTAGGGTGCGTAAGGAAATCAATCCGGGACCTCATCTAAGGCTTATGGCTCTACTGAAAGACAAAAATGAAAGAAATCCCTGACTTCATTCTCTAGCTTACGCTGACCTTGAGAAGTAAATAAATAAATGAATTAGCTCCAGGTGTAAAGACTACAAGGAATTAAATCCGTTAATTCTCATTATATGGCATTTCCTCCTAAGGACTAGCTTCTTCTCTTCGAAGAAATTCCTCTTTGAGGGCTACCTTTTACTCTAGCAGCTAAAGGATCAGGCTTGAAATCAAGAAAAGAATGAACTCCTTGAGAGCTACTTCCTACCGAACTTACCGGGGAAGAGATGGGAATAGAATCCCCGGGTTATTTGATTTATTTAAAGTTACGGTTTTCGCCCTTAGGAAAGTTATTAACGGGTATAGGGAAGATCAATTGGATCTCTTATCAGCTATCAATGAGAGAGTTAAGATTGGCAATCGAGAAATGAGACTGTCAAGATCAAGATTAGGTACTACAGGATTTAAGGATTTAGATCTCTACTTACGTAGTTTTCCCTTACAGGGATTGCAACAAAAGATCTTCCTTGCTACCTTCCAATTCTAAGGTCGTAGTGCTTACCCAAATACTAACTAATCTCCAACTGCTATTCTGACTTCCCTGCCAACTTCATGACCTACAGCAGTGAGGGCTAAGAGAAAGATCGAGGAAGGTCAGCTTGTAAGGCCGTCTAACTCAATCAAACAACTAGGAAGAATTAGTACCTTTTTAGTCAAACCTAACACATGCGAACTCGGAATTTACTCTTTAACAGGGTGGAGAAGAGAGGATTAGATTACCTTAGATGTCTTTGCCTCAGTAAGAGTTCTGGCTTCTGACTTCTTATCTTAATGCTCCAGCTTTCCACAAGAGGTGTGAAGTTCCCAAGGTTATTAGTTACGGTGGGATCCGGAAAAGTAACTGCTTCAATGGCTTTAGGCAAATCAGCCTTCACTCACCCTAAAGCAGAAAGACTGAATTCATTCTTCCTTACTTCCCGGTCAGTGAAGGCTATTGGCCAGGCCTAAGGAATGAAATCAAAGACAAAATAGACTGATTACTGGTCGACTGAAGTCAACACTGCGCTAGAATTGGAAAGTCAGGAGATCGCTGATGAAGCAGAAGAATGCGCAAGAATCTCAATAGGCAGATCAGCCGCCTTCTCATTCAGCTTTAAGACGAGACTTTCTTCTTTTTTACAACCTTGCGGTCGGTTTTCAACTACACTAAGTATCTCGCAGTTAGAACCTAAATAAGTAGTAAATCTAAGGATTTGGACTTCTCTTTCACCTGAAGCTGCAACTTAGTCTTCTATTTCCTCTAAAGAAGAGTGAAGTGACCCGGGGTACAAACGTAAGAAATTCCTAGCTTTCTTATCAATCTCAGGTCGGTATGGTCACACAAAGATAAAGAATTTCCTAACTACCAATTTCCCCAGGAACTTACCAATCTAACTACCCGAAAGGGCTTTAACCCGTAGACCTGGCTTTCGGGGATGAGCTCCTTAGCTAGATGTAGTGATCTGGTCCCTATAGGACCTTATCAGGCAAATCTGCAATATGATGCAATCAAAGGCAGTCAGAGCCTATTGATATAGCAGTCCTCTACTTTCAGTCTCAATCTGCTTTCCTACGTAAGGATCATCTTACCTTCTATGGTTTTTCCTCATAAGTAGCTTCTTTAGGGCATTAGTCAGACTTCTGGGCCTTTATGCCAATGGAATTGGAACTGCCTCCGAAGGAGATGATTCTTTAGTAAGTTCGCAGCTAAAGTAGAAGAAGAAATTATAGGGCTTTTCTTTCCTAATAGATCCCCCGTAGGTCCCAACTATTCTAACTTTCGAACTTCTGCGCTTCCTTCTGTTTGCAGCTGGGCTAGCATCTCTGTCTCTGGTACGGCGTCAAGAGACTTCCCACTATGACTAGTTTTCCCACTGAGACTTCTAGCTTTCCTAGAAAGCTTCACTCCATTCTATTCTTGACTAATTTCAACCTATCCTCATCTTATGGCTATGAAAGCTAGATCTGAGGCATCTTCCTTATTGACAGGTTGCTTTCCTCCTGCTCTTTTACCGGACTTTGATAAATAGTAAGTCAATCGAACTACTAAACTCATAATCTCGCATTTCAGACTGTCTTGCTGTTCTCTTAGGCTTAAGGGCTCAGCCAATTATAGAGAAGAAGTCAACTTCAGTACGGCCCATTCAGTATGGCCCAGGAACAACATCCTAATAGAGACGACTGACCTCTTTAATCATTAAAAGAATCTCTCGTCATCCATTAGATCAACCTGTGCCTCATCAGTTAGCGAGAAGAGGGCTGAAATAGCTTATATAGTAGCAGCTATGCGTATTAGATTCGATTGCTTCTCTTTCCTCTCCCGCGGCAAGAGCTCGTTCGCCAAGTCCGAACTCCCACTTTATCGTCGATGACGGCTCTCTTCGATGCTAGCAACCGCGTTTGACCTTTTTACGCGCTTCTTTCAATTTCTTTACATTCTAGCTGAAGGAGAGACTTTACCTTTACTTAGAGAGGGGCAGCGGTACCACGCTCTTCCGTGCTCGTAGGTTGACTTCCCTTATGCATCCAGCCGCTTTACTAATGTGAATAGGTTATACATAAGGGTGGGTTGGTTATATACTCTTATGCGCGTTCCTTCTTCGAACCTTTTGGTATGTATTGCCCCCTAAAGATCAGATCCACCAGACGAGAAACTCAATTCCGCACTGCTGCTGAGTCGTCGGACTTATCCACCAAGGGATTCGTGGAATTTCTGTGGATTGCGTTGGGGGAAATCTACCAAAGCTAGGCATATAGATAGACTCCTTTCCCGCTGCTAAGGGAGAGTAAGAAAAAAAATAAAAATGATTGTTTTTTAATCAGCGCCCCCTTTTGGGTATGCAGGTACTACGAGTCCTCTCACTACCAACCAGCAGACATCATCTGGCTGGGTCTTGCCGGTATCAACAACAAGAAAAAAACAACAAAATGGAAACAGCAACTAACTATGGCTCTTGGCCCAGACAACGTCCTAGGCGTCGGGGAGATCGGAGCAACAAGGAACGCCTAGACGACGTTTTTATTCCTGGGCTGCAGTAAGTAGATCGAGAGGTCGTTCCGCCCCTTGTCCCCGAATATGGGTAATATGTTCTAACAAATTCTTGCTCCAATCTGACCTAGCTGGCGAGCGATCCCAGTTCGCGGCAGAGAACAAGACAGCAAGCGAGCGTACCTTTGTTCGCTTCTTCTCCACCAAGCACGGAAGTTTAAGGATAACTGTAGGTCGGTGGCTACCTAAGGAAACTCCGATTCGATCCGCCCCCCAGCTGGGAGGCATCTACCTCATCCCGATCACAAGGAGAGGTTCACCATGACGGGGGTACTTTTTTTTTCCCTTCCGGAAAGAATGAAATGCATAGGGGACCATCCTTTTGTTGCGGCATGCTCCTCAGATTTACGGATTCGCAGGGGGCCTCAGGCCCTACTTAGTTGACTGACAATGACAAAGGCTTGCGAAACTAAGTAGGGCCTTTTCCTTTTTGAAGAACCCATTCTCATTATTTTTCATACATAAGTCAAGTAGGCGCTCCCTAACCGGTCGCCTTAGTAGCGTTGACAAAGAAGAACAGCCGGTTAAAAGACAGCGAATCTTTATATATATATAGATATAAATTTTATATAGGCCAGCTTGACAAGCTACCCTTCCTCTTGATCTGAGGTGCGAAGAGAAAGATCTATTTTTTATGACTTCCACTTATCGATCCCGGCCCGGAAAAGTGACCGACCAGGGCCCTATTTTTGAATGAAAGAAAGGGTTTATGAGCCCTAGCCCTGTAAGCCCACACCTGTGTAGAGTAGATCGTTCAACACCTGCGGCACAAACCCATTTTTGACCTATTGGTCCTAGTATCATAGGCGACCGAACGGCCGCCCCCTAATTACTAGACCAACCTGCTGTAATAATTCCATAAACACCTAACGAAGATATGGCAAACAAATAAAGTAGCCCTATGTTCGAATCTGACAATACCATACCATAATCAAAAGGTACAACGGCCCGAGCGACCAGACTTAACATAAATGTAGCCACTGGAGCCATTCTAAAAAGGGAGAAATTAGCGCTACTTGGTGAAATAGGTTCTTTTAGAATCAATTTCAAACCATCTGCTAGAGGTTGTAACAATCCGAACGATCCCACTACATCAGGACCCTTTCGACGTTGCACAAAAGCCATTACTTTACGTTCAGCTAGCACTAAAAAGGCTACTCCTAGTAGAAGTGGTAGAATTATTCCAAGTATTTCAGCTGGAACAGCTATGTACGTTTTCGATTTTCTATTCACTCATGATCTGGCCTGGTCGACCCAATCATGATATTGAAGGATTGGACCTTTTCTCGAAAAAATTCTGTATCCTGAATCGAATCCAATGCATTCTTTTCTATCTTGTACCTTAACCTTAGTACACTGAACACCAACCCAATCTCACTTAACAAGATTTGCACTACACCCGATCCATCCACGAAGGTGTAGCACTTCTCCACCCTTTGTTTGCTAGCAGCCTTCTTCTCTTACGATATTTCTAGTTGGATGAACAGATCGCTCCTATCCTAAATGCAGCCGTGATCAACTATACTAAACGATTGATTCCACCCACTTTCAGCTATATCAACAAGGGATCCCTTTAGTCACGGTTGGGCACAACAAAACTCAGGCCATTTTTCTATGGACTGCGCTCTTTACTAAGCAAGATGACTCCATCTCCTGACAAATGAGATCAAAGTACACAGTCTTAGCTTCTCTGGTTCTTCTTATCCCAAGTCCTCCTCTGGATAGATTCTAATCCAGAAGTGTTTTGACCCCTTCCCTTATCTTTCTTGTTTTTCCGATAGCCTTTAGTATAGGAGCATCTCTAGTGGTCCCGCCTAACTCTTCGTTATCTGTCCGAATACCTATAACTATCTGCCTCTGTTCCACGGATAAGTTAAGGGACAAGGAGTACCCGCCGGAATGAGCTTCATTTCCCTCTCTGAGTCTCTCTCTCCAAGTCTTAGTCCACTTCTCCTGAAGTCTGAACTGAAGAATGCACGGATCGAAGACCTATTCTGATCTCGAAATTCACCTGTAGAATCTCCCTGCCGACTAAAGTCTTTGTACAGCTACCCGAGGTGCATTGCCGATTGACTAAGAAGGGGCCGGCGGAGGCAGAGGAGTTTATGCATGCACTTTCGTCTTGTTCCATATCGAGATCGCCATTCAAGTTAGACCACCAGCATCTGATCTGAGTCAGCAGAATCTAAGCTAGTTGCGGGTGGGATAGGGGCGCACTAGTGCTCAAGCCTACATATAGCTAAAGCTAAGGAACAGACGATGGTATTCAATTGCTTGCTACAAGTCAACTACTTGCTTCCTTCTTAGAGGAAGGTTTGAAAGAACTTACTCGAGGAGTAAGGAATAGCACGATACAGATGGTATGAAATCACTCGACTGAAAGGAGAGGTACGTAGGAAGCATTGCTTATCAGAACCCCCGTCGTGAACTTTGTCTGTATTACAGCAAGAGAAAAAGCTGTCTTTGTCAAAGCTGCTAACCAACCATAGTTCTGAGGGAAAAGAGTTCCGAAGAGGACTCATCTTCCTTGTAAGGCCGGTGTAAGGCAAGGAAGTCCCACTATCGAATAAAAGAGGAAGGAGCCACTATTACACTATTACAGGAAGATCTCTTCCTATGAATCAAAGTCAAATCCGAATCCGCTTTTCATTGGCTTTGGTGCGGGTCACCCCCTTCTAAGGCAGATCCGTAAGAAGCGATGGGATTCCAGGTGAGGAGGTGTGATTGAGTAAGTGAGAAGTTAGGTTCTCGGAGTTACCACGCTGCCAAAAGTAAGCCTAAACCTATAAACCGGGTCAAAGGGTACGTTCCCTAGGTTCCCCTCTTTCTCCCTTACTTCGTGTTTTCTGTCTTCTTTTGATGATTTCCCGATCCGTTCGTGTCGCCCCTCCTCCAGTTGGCCGCCCATCGAGAGGTATGCGGGCTCTTCCTACTCCCATGTTGCATCCGTTGATTTGCTGGAGTATCTGAACATATTATCATCACCGGCTCCTATGTTTTTGGCAGAAGTTCAAGAAAGGGATAGGCTTGTCGCTGATCCGCTGTTAGGAATAAGAGTTAGGAATGTTCACATATGAGCAGTGTGAGTGATCATAAAACATGAGAAAGGAATGTCTGGTTTTAACCTAATCGAAAAGGCTAGTCATTATCTGACCTCTCCTCATCGATGCTATTTAGGGTTGCTCGAGTGCCTATGCTTACCGTCAGCAACTCGTGCTCCATCATCCAAGTTTTCCGCCTTGCCAGCTCCTCGTCATTTTAATCCTCTTTGTTTTACCTGCTCTTATTACTTGCCCTATGCAATGGACCTCACTGGGCGCCCGGGATTGGGGGCCGACCACGACTGAATGAAAACAGAAGGGGGACCAAAGGAATCAGTCTATTCTGTGCTTTCGGACTAATAGGTTTCATGTTACGTCAATTTGAACTCGCCAATCCATGAGTATACAGTATACCATGAAGTTACAAAGGGTGTACACAAGCTACTAAAGCGCAGGGTTTTGGAGAATGCCATTTATGAATAATAGAAAAGCACGTAAATACAGAACGAAAGGAGTCTGTCCCAAGCAAAGGTCTTGTTATTTCCCCGGTTCAGTTGATTTGGATGCTACTACTTCTGCCTTTTTTTTTGTAGGCTTCGCCCCTCTTTATTCTATTGCTTATATGTTTATGTGAATGACAGGTTGATGTCCCGAGGACTTGCATTTCATTTTAGGCCAACCCTAGTCAGCAATGAACTGAGCAGGAGTGGAACATTAAGTAGTCCCATTCTATTACCCACGCTTCCGTATGACCATAGACTGCCCGACTATAAGTAATAAGGGGCATAATGTTCTCACCCTACTCTTTTCATTTCAAGGCATTTAGGAGCCAGTGAACCCGGGACCTGCCGGGGCAGGAGGGTGAACAATGAAAGTTGTGCCCTTCCGATACGAGAATCCAGATATGCCCATAATAGCGTCCAAAGCGTACTGAAATCCAGTCTTCATTGCATTGCTTCTAGCTCAACGTCAATGACCGTCTCGGAGTAAGCTTTCTTAGCAAATGCGAGAAGCATTTCGCCATTGACTACCTCCTGGCTCACAGCCGGTGGGCCATTAACTAGACCTGTTCTGATAGCTGTTGGGAACCTGACTTGCTGCTCAAGTCAACATTGATCTTTGGCACCGAAGACTACTTCTTTTAGAAAAGAATTTACATCTGGTTGGCTACAATTTGCTGCTTGAATGAGACCTCCGTTGATGGATGCAGAGAACAAAGACTCGCCTATCGAGAAGATGTGCCTCGCACAACTATTCCCAGTCAAAAAGCTTTAAGAGACTCTATAAAGGAGAGGAGGGCAACGATCCGATACAGACAGATGGGCTGTTTGACTAATGGTTTTTTTATCCTATATATGCCCCAAAAAAGGCGATCAAAAGACAATCCCTTGCAGACTTCCTGGCAGCGCATCCAGAACAAATGGAAGGTCAAACTCCAAAGACCCGTTCAGGAGTAGTATTCGTCACACCACAGAAAGGCGTTACTGAAAGGCTGTTCAAACAATGAAGCTGAGTACGAAGCGCTCATTGCCGACCTCCGGGTAGCCTTACAAATTGGTATAAAGGTCCTCATGATCTATGGGGATTCCCAGTTAATCATTCGCCAGCTCTAGGGTACATATGAAGTACGGCAAACCAGAATGAATGCCCTACCACGCCATGGCTATGGAGCTCATGAAATAGTTCGAGCTACTCGAATTCTGCCACGTACAAAGAAAAAAGAACGACAAGGCAGACGCATTAGCCAAGTTAGCAGCCTCCCCTGGTGGCAGAACAGAAGTCATTATACATGACAGGGTCCTTTTCCCAGACCTGAAAGCACTTTTCCAGGATGTTCCTGCCCTTTAGAATAATCTTTTCGTTAGCGGGCTGGCGGATTTTGAGTAAACGTAGTCCAAGGAAAAGGTTTAAGCTGGTACGGCTTCTGGTAACCAAAGGCGTTTTGTTTTGGGTCTTCTATTCATTACTTTGCTTAAGCCGATGCTTCTTTCATCATGGAGCATGGCAATAGCCAAAGCACGTGAATCGGTGCCTTTTTAAACAACCTGCAAGGGTGTGTTGTGTCGCATCCCTGCGCTGCTAATGCCTTCCCCGGAGTATTCTGATCACTCTTATCTTATTGGCGGTCGGATTCGGGGATGCAGTGAAGAGAGCAGCTACTTCTTTCAAAGATCACATCCTATTTTGTTCACATACGATTTTCAGCTTCCGAAAAGGGCTGACTCGACCTACTGCAGATGGAATTCAAGGACTTCCTCTACCTCGCTTTCTAGCTTCGCCTTCCCTAGCCAGTCACCCCTCTAAGACTACTCGATAGCAAAAAACTTTTGTTCATCCGCCCGGGAAGAGAGGATATCTTTCTAAGAAAAGCCAATAGCTCGGGAGACGCTAATCTCATCTATCAGAAAAGGTAGTATTCTTTGCTTATGAAATTGCAGTTTCTTCTCGCTTAAAGAAAAAAACTCCTCCCTGTGAGAACTAGGGATCTAGCTCCCAACGATGTTCCCGCGAAAATAAAACATAATTTGAAGTGGGAAGAAAAACCAATGGATTGCGGTGCTTTCATAAGGCACTCACCCCTCTTTGAGGGGGTGCACCTAAGGAAGGAAGTTGCCCCTACTTCTGCCTTTTAAACTGAGAAACTAGCGAAGTCCCCCTTTCAGTTCAAGCCAGGCAGAATAAAATCTAGCTGCTTTGGAGGATTCCTGTAATATGCCTCTAGAATCACCTTACAATATAGTCAATGTAAATAGACTTTTTTATTCCCTAATCTTTCTCCTGGTAGATTCGTATCAGTAGTGCCAGGCTAGGAGTTGTTATTATCCCCAGTCCCCGTATAAGGAGAAGTCCCTTGCTCTATCGAACCGGCTTTTTCTGCCTTCGATCCCAGCAATCAAACTAAAGCGCTCAGTCCGTTGCTTGTTTGGTCGAGCAACTACGTACCTAAAAAGGTCTGAATGTTATTGAATACACCTGAGAACCAGTTAACAAGGGGTCTCATTAAGCAAATATCGGGCTAAAGCCTCTTTTCCGTCTACAGCTTTTTTCATAGAATTGATGTAAGTGAAGGAATCGCAGTGAGCGAAGGAATTGATTACAGTAGGCAAAGAAGCAAGGTTTTTCAATCCTAAAGCTTAGCTCGAGATCTGATAACCTTTCACACTAAGCGTCTTCAATCTTCTAGTGACCAATAGGCACAAAGGAGGAATGTAATATGGAATCGAATTTCAGTTGCTCAGCATCTAGCTATTTAGGCTTTGCCCGATTCAATCTATCTTTCTAAGTTCTTAGCTTGAGTTATTTCATACCTGCTTTCTTCTTTAGCTGTAGCTGCTACAACCCTCTCCTTGTCAGTATCTTTCGAGCTACCGTACCCTCTCGCTTCACTCGAGCAATTTCATTCCCCGGACTATAGGGAGAGCTATAAAGAGAATTTCTCTTTTACATATAGATTATATCTTTTAGTTAGCTTTGGAATATCAAGTCATTCTGTAAGCTGATTGCCTATCTATGTTGGGTTCATATTCTTCAGTCATTGATAAACAATTGGTTGGACAATAGGTCCTTCTTCCTTTCCTTATATAGGCTGCTTTCTAAAGCTCAAGTAGTTGCTTGTTCGGTCGTTAACCCTTCCTCTCCCGTTGCTCGAGCTACTATGTAACCTGCGCTTTTAGGCTCTCTTGCTGCTCAGTCCTGCTGTTCTGTTCCAGGGATAGGTATGAAATCGCTCGACCGTAGGGAGAGGATTGAACTTTATCGCTCTCCCGATAGCCCTACTTTTGCCAACTAAGGCTATTTCTGGTCCTCATTTGGATGATTCCCCATGGGATGGTTATCAAATGGGATTTGATTTAGTAACAGATGCCTTCTCGTGGATTTAGGTAATACCCTCTCGCTTTGCTCGAGCTACATAGTAACCTCTTCATTCTCCCTAGTGCTAGATTAAGAAAATCTATTCCAGCTGATCATGTGACCCCACTTACTTGTCCTTTTTGTCTGCGGGGAATGGCGAATCGTGAATTGACCGGAAGAAGACAAAGTAACCAACAAACAAACAAAACAGTAATCTGAATCTTCTCGGAACGAAGGCAACTAAGAAGAATCTTTCTTTCTCAGTGAATGGATCGCCCAGGAGCGGAGCTGCTCGAGCAAAGCGAGAGGAATGATGCCGATCAAATCCAACGTAAATCCTGAATTTCTTATTTCACTGTCCTAGGGTTCAATAATCTTGATTTATCCCTTCGTTCGGCAATCAAAGTCCTGCGCTTAGGCTTGCTATTCCAAAGCTTTCGCTTAGTTAGTAATCAATTCCAAAGCTGGAGCTTGTCCTTCTTTTAATGAAAATCAAGAGGAAGACATTGAAAGCTATAGTGACTACGTTCCTCTCGCTATGGCGAAGTGAGTTCAGAGTCAGACAGGGAAGAGGTTACTATGTAGCTGTAGCTCGAGCGATAGCTTTAGGATTGGGGCTTTCTCCAGTAAGCGAGAGGAGGGAAGGCGCTTAGTGTGAAAGGTTTGAAAAATGCTTGCTTGTTACAGTAAGGTTTTTTATGAAAGCAATGTGTCCTACTGCTCTCATTGTTACCTACAAGGCCATGATGCGTCGGAATGCAGGAAAGCTTATGGTAAAGCTTCCTGTAAGGTTACTTTTTCTAAGGCCCCTCTCTCTCGGAAACCTTTCTCCACATCTTAGTTAGCAACTCTCTCTTTTCTTTCTTTTTTTTTATGGTATGCCCCTTCTCAAGAAGAAAAGAAGGAAGAACGAGCAAACTAGACTAGAATGTGTGTCCAACTAGAATCCTTGAGACAATTCTTACTAATAAGACTGGCACATGCTGAGCGAAGACCAGTATCGCAAACTCAAGCGCGAGACAGAATCATGAAGCTATTTACGTGTAGGTCTATAGTTGTAGCAACGGAGACACATGAAGACGGAGGGTACCACTATCATGTAGGTGTCTTAAATGAGAATGCGTCCAGATATAAGTGCTTTAAACAAATAAGGGCGCTCTTCCCCGGGGAGGCAGATAAATGTCAAAGTACACAAAGGATGGGGAATCATCTGCCGATATATACCTAAAATGGAAAAAAAGAAAGTGGTATGGGGCGAATACAGCCTTAAGCAGATATTGGAAATTGGGGATGCAAGTGCGAAAGACCAAGCTATTCCATACAAGCCAGAAAAGACAGGAGGAGCCGTTGTTATAGAGAAAGTCATGAAGTACGACGAATGGTATGATGCCCTCGAAGATCCCGCCCTGAAGGATACTCTTATTAGATCGTATTCAAATCTGAGGGGACTATTTGAAGATCTCAAGGTTGCAAAAGATAGAAAATCGAACGTTGGCGAAAGCCCCTACCCATGGAGGATAGCCATGTTCATATACAGTTCTAAAGGATGAAATGACAACCAGAGGGCCAAACTTTAGCATTCTCTGCATTTCAAGTGTTCTTCTCGGAAACCAACTCCTTTAATGAATTAGGTACGGGAGGCAAAAACCATAAGAATGGGGTTGGGTGGTTCCGGCTTAACGCTTGCCGCTGGGGGCGAGGGAGGATTGTAATGACTCTAAACCTTCCATCATTCGGCTCGCCCGTCACGAAGCTTACTCCTTCTCGTGACCTGACCTTATTCTTTCACTGTTCCGAAAGAAAGAGCCGGTCTTTGAGTATTGAATATATGGATGTGGACATGTCACGGAGTCGGGTAGATCAGATCCTCCTGGTCGTTCCGGTAGATCCGGTGGTGGGGTTGGAAGATTTTGACTTTTTCTTTTGCAGACTCTGCTCAATCAAAACCTGGGCAACCATTAAGATAAGATCTAGACGAATTAGCCAGATAGGCGGGCACCCAAGGGAAAGATTAGTGTTGATCGACAGAGTTATCCGAAAGCGAAAAGAAAAAAGAACGAGAAAGCTCGAGTCCCTACGACGCTACCTCCTCATTCCCCTCTCCCACGCAGAGAGGTGAAATCTGAGAAAAGAGCAGAACATAATCTTGCCTTTATTATTGATCTTGATATACATATTGGCAGTTCAGTTCCTCTAGCATCTGATTGTAGATTCTTCTAGTCCCCTGCTCGTACATTCACAAGGGAAGTTGTCCTTCAAAGAGCCAAGTCAGTAGACTTTTCACAACCGGGTCTGTAACAGCTGATTCTCTTCCTCCTAGACTAGAAGAGTACTGCCTTCGTCGAATGTCCAACCGATTCCTAGAAAACATCCTCTAGAGCAAAGCAAGGATCCCCTTCAGTAAGTAGGCCGCAAGCCGCGCTCGATGTGCAAGGTCTAGCACAAGCGCTTCACACATTACCTCCAGGGGCTAGACCCCGATCTTCGCCAGTCCAGGAACCTCTCCAAACGGGATACGTTCCACCCGTAGTCTCGGGGCAAGCTGCCCCTCTTGCAAATCAGCCAGGTTTCACCTCCCAACCCACGCCGGGTTATGTTCCTCAACCCCAACCAGGGTCTTATCAGCCTTCTTGGAGGCATGCCAACAAGGTCTCACGATGAGCCACTCGCTTAGAGTTCGGTGCGGGGATCAACACCCTTCCTTCAGGCTAGTTCAGCTCTAGATAAGAAACCGACCCAAAGCATCGCAATAGACGCAACAGCAACCTGCACCCACCGGCACTTTTCCTTGACTTCTGTCGGTCCCCCCAGACTCCGAAAAAGTTTATGTTATTACGATCCGTTAAGTACGAAACTATCAAGCTGAGCTAGATCTAGGCTGCAGGAGAGCACTTCTACTCAGAGCGGCCAAGCGGAATCCTAGTTTCTAAAAGCACTCATTCCCTTAGGATAGGAGCATTCGTTAGCTAATCTTTCTACGCTTAGATCTCTATTATTCTCTCTTTCTAGTTCGAGGGAATCGGGGCAGAGAAGGTTTTTATCCCTTAAAAAAGCCTTTTTCCGTTGCTCGAAGCAACCACGAGCTCTAACTTAAAGTAGGTCTAGAACCACTGAGATTAAGTTGTTTTCTATTTTCTCCAGGCTATGAAAGATCTGGGACTTCGTTCCAGGAAATCCGTATATTCTTTTAGCATATCTAGTAGGGAGAGGGGGAGACAGACAGTAAGGTATGGCGAGATCACATCTCCCGTTACTATAGTAGAGCCTGTACAGGGAATAAGATATAGTGATGCCGACAATTCAATAACTAATCAGGAGAGTAACGTAACTCACTGAACCGAACCAGCCCCCACTGAACAAAACAAGCTTTAAATGGGGCTTATTCTCGCCTTACTGTAGAAAAATGGAGATTTTATTTCTCGGCTTGACTAAACTTTCTTATACCCCTTTGAGAAGAGGAGGAATAGGAATAGAGAAACAGATACTCGTGGGCCGTTAAACGACCACCTATGAACCTTTTTAATAACCTTTTCCTCGCGGGAATTACATGAATAAAGAATCACCCTTTCCGTATAGCATTTCATAGACCTCTCGATTAGCCTACTAATAAAAAAAGTGAAGCAAAAAGGGGTTCCGATGAAAAGAAGGAAAAAGGGAGTTCCGAGTTAAGCGATAGGAATTGGTCCACAGTGAGAAACTCAAGCGAAGCAAGGGCTGAAGATCGAGTTTATGTGCTTGCAGGTCTTGTTTCACCATTGATTGGTCTATCGGCAAAGGTTGAATTTCCTTTGGCTTGAGGTGGAAAAATCTCTTAGCCCGTAGATCCCGTACGCTTTCCATCTAGTCTCTTTAGCTTTCCATTAGCTGTTCAGTACTACATCCATATTCCGTAAAGTACCTAACCTATTCTGTGCTAGCTTTCTAGTCTTCGATTCCGGTTAAGCAGCGGGGGTTGACCATTTGGGTATCGTTTAGCCGGCTAAGTTGCCCTCCTTTCTTTGTCTATTGGAGTAAGCGCAGGAAAAGCTGTCGATGCATTCCAACTCTCTTTTAATCTTTCTTAACTAGCCTTTTAATAAGAGAGGTACCTTGAAAAAGTGAATTGGAATCCTTTTGCTAAGTCCCCTAGTTGGCCCTCATTTGATCTTGGTGGAATAGCTCCTAGTGGTGTAAGCCATCATTCCATTCCTTCTAGTGGTCTAACCTGGTGAACCCCTCATAAAGTTTCCTATCTTATATAAAGTCTTCCGTGAGGGATATGATCAAAGTGGATACCTTTAGGTGGTATAATCAAAGCATGACTTGCTCTCTTGCTACGGGATTCGCCATGCCTGGCTGCAATTTATTAATTGACATGATTTTTTTTTATATCATATATATATATTATTTGATCTGATCAAAGCTATTCACCTGAAGCGTTGTGGACAAAGAAGCTTCCTCGGGATGAGCTTCTAGCAGACTTCGTCCAGTCAAGCACTCCTGCTTTGGTGGTGTGGCTCCAGCTTACAGAGTCAATCCAGCGTAGTTAAGTATTTAAGGAAGCTCCTTCTTCTATGAAGTGCCAGGACACAGATATAGGGTTGATAACTTCCTTGAAAGGAAATAGGATTCTTATTCTTAACCTAAGGATACCGAAAGAAAGACAACAAGACTTGAAGCCTGAAAGAAGTTTGTTCTTCCGACCCAACCGGCTTTTGCGTGCTATTCCTTCAGCCCTGGTTCAGGGCTAGTTTAAATAAAGCACTAGCCCGAGGCTTACGTAGTGAAAAAGGGCTTTAGCGGCTCTTCTCCTCAACCTGTTCAATTGGTGCTAGCTATAGAACGCACTTTTTCTATGCTTTATTTACTTACTATACTATAGAGGCGGAGTTCCCCCTCAACAACTTGACCCTACCTACCAACATACTTTAGTAAAACTTACTCTCCAGCCGGTCCTTCTTCGGCCACTTCTGAAGCTAGGGACTTCTTTCTGTCGATACCTTTACTTTAGAGAAAGAATAGGGGCGAAGCGGTTGAATTGGCTTCAATCGAAATCGTTCCTTCCTCTCCCTATCGGTCGAGCATCCTTGAACCTCTTCCTCTTATCTTATATTTTAGGCACTCGAAGCATATTGGAAAGTTTCCAGTAGAGCGGGAAGAAGGCTTAGTCAAAGACTTTCAAGAGCTTGTTGGAGGAAATTGATCAAAGGAAAGGGAAGAGCCCAGCAAAGTCCGAAAAAAGAGATGGAATACCCGGAATTCGCCGATAAACCCCTTCCTTTGAAGTAATTCAATCTTTTCAGCCAGAGGTTCCGAGTCCGTAAGCTACTCTGATTGAACTCGACATCAGTGATTTCGAGCGTTACTGAAAAGCAAGGGCATTTTGGAAAATACCCTATAAACTAAAGGGTCTTCTTTTGAAGATTCCTTTGGTGGTCACCGGTGGGTTAACGAAAGAAATCTGTCTTGGTGTTCATCACCTGGTTAAACAGGTAGTAAAGTTAGGCCGTCGATCAGGGTGGCTGTATGTTGCACTTTACTGTAAACAAGCATCAACATGCTTGATGCAGTATTCTTCTTCTACTCACCCTTCTAATGTGAAGGCCTTGGCTACCGATGCTGCGAATTCTTTTGATTTATTCAAAGAATTACTGCATCGGTATGTTCCGTCTATCTCTAGTATTCCTTTGCTACAAGGAATTACTTGGGATCCGACCTGGAAGGCCACACCATCTAAGATGAAGCCTATCCGATTGAAGGGCTCTCGTCGTAAGAAAGGAGTTAAATCTGTCTTCCGAGCCTTCCCCTTTGAAATCCATTCTTGGTTTCAACTTGCTGAGTCTCGGAATCAGTTCCGTGGACGTCAACAAGCTAATTGGTTAGGCGCGTTGTGGTTTCCTTGGACGAGGTATTGTTTTGACCCTAACAACGAACTCATCTCGCAGATAGGTTGTTCTGCATTTGAGGAAGCTGTTAGAGTCGGACATCCTTGTCCAGAGTTTGCTGAGGTTATGCCCAGCCTCGGCCGACTAGGTCAGTCTATAGAGGGTGGGGGGAAGCGTAGGATATTTGCCATAGGTAACTGGGTTATCCCGCGTGTTTTACATCCCCTTCATAAGTGGTGTATGACGGTTCTGTCGACACTCCCTATGGATGGGACTTTCAACCAAACCGCTCCGGTGGAACGGTTGGCAGGCTCATCTATAACGTATTCTGTAGATCTTAAGGAAAGCAACCTATCTTATAGCCTTCGTGCCCAATACCTATTGGTCACTTCACTTCTCTTTCAGACAGGGAAGACGTAGTGCAGTGTGAGTTATAAAGAAGAAGAAGAAAAATGACACTACCTAAGCGAGAAGAGACAGCTTTAATATTGGTGAAGTCAAGGCAAAGGAAATCGGCTCTTACACTATATAGACTGATTCCTTAATGTTCCCTACATCTCATGCACTCTTATAGAAAATAAGACAGTCATCTTCAACTCCGGCTATAGTACTTGCATCTGCTTTCAAAGATTGAAGAGGAGAGGACAATAAGTAATCCTCCGCTTCAGCAATCCCCATCTGCTGCATCTAAATATGCTGTTTCATCCGCTGAGACAAAAGCATATGAATCAACTGTTTCAAATGAAAGAAAGAAGATGCCACCATTAAAAAAGAAAAGACGTCCATTTATATTCAAGACAAGGGGGGTCGGTCAATTTTGAAGCCTGAAGAATAAGATTCATTATAATAGTTGAAGTAGTCGATGACTAAAAGGCAAGTCCGACGGCAAGGGGTGTTATCTGGTATAGAACCAGAACAAGGGCGGAGGGAGTTGTTTTCCAGTAGCAGGAATTTCCTGATTGTAGGGTCTATAAAGCCATAGAGGGGTGTGGCTGGCTGAGTAGTTTCTCAAATCCCGAGAAGGGTGGTGGATGGGATAAGTAAACATTCGAGTACATAGTTTATATGTTTAAGACGCCGAATACGTTAAATCACCCACCGAATTAGCATAAGAAGAAGAAGATGAATCATACATAGCATAGGTAGGCATCCTACCTAAGAACCAGAGTCTAGGGCCGGTCTTTCCCAATCCGAACCAGCGGAATAGGACTGGTGGTCGGAAGGCTTCCTTCAGTGAGTGCGCCTGTTTCACTTTAACTCTTTCAGATGTCACTAGAGAAAGATCAGTCTCAGCTAAAGCCAAATCCGAAGACGCATCCGCACCCTTTTTCACCTAAAGCAGAAGTCTTCATCCGATGATGCCACTTGTTGCCGTTGATGGCCGTTGCAGCAGCACCGGTGCCGGTCATGCTTCAAAGTGGAACAGGATTGGTTCTACTTTCTATGAGTCGACAGGAGAAGCACCGCTCAAAGGAGCGAAGGCGAAAGCCAGTCATTTTTACCTTGTTTTATGAAAGGAGTGGACCTTACTCGAAGGAAAAAACCTCGAACCGAGACGGTTGATGAGGAGCTTGTAGCTTATGGTGCTTCCCCTACTATGCCTTTGACGATTTTCTTTTTAACCCAGTTTTCCTTTTTTCCAAAAGTAGATGAGGACGGGTATTGAATTTTAGCTTGGCGCGCTTGCTTCCCTCTAAAGAAGCACAACCGGTAACGCTTTGAAGTGTTAGGTGAATCACTCAATTCTTTCCGTACCGACCTCTCTCGAAGCATTGTAAACAACCTCATCAGCATATCCAGTTAGTTCCGAACTAACATATCAAGTTTCTCCTGAACAAAAAGATCCATTTTATCCTGCTTATTCTGCTTTTCCCGAATCAACATCAAATTGTTGCTAGGTCAGTCATAGGGTTATTTCCAGTCTAGTCTAGAATCAAGACCAAACAAAGCTGCACCTTAACTAGGTACAAGATACCTGTGATAGCCCTGACCGTGGTGGACGCATACACTCGCAACACAAAAGTCAAGCGAAAGATGCCCCGAAAACCTAAGGGTTCCCTCCGAATTCCGGTAAGGAAGAAATTCATTGATAACAGATCATTGCTAAGAAAGAAGAGTTGAGTTAGCAGGCTCAGGGGAGATCTTAGATGAAAGCATTTTCTTTCGAGAGGGGAAGAATAACCTAGTTTCGTAGCCAAGTTAAAGACGTGCCAACTTTTCCTACTCTTTCTTAAGCGCTGGTTCTGCTTTCACTAGATTCTCTTCTTTTTCACGCATCCCTTTCTAGTGGACTGATTTTTAGGGCTAGAAAGCCTAGAAAAGAAAGGCCTTTAGGGCCTTAGCGGAGTCACTTCCAGATTAACTTCTTTTTTAGGGAAAGAAGCCGGCGCAATCTCCTTAAGTTAAGCGCTTCTTGCTAATGTCCTTAAAAGAAGAGAAGGAACCTGAGGGCATCAATCAACATATAGATATAAAGGATAGGGCATAAGGATGAGACTAGCTTGTAGCGTTCACGTGGTGAAGGTTGAACTTGGGCCTTGGCTTCGGTTCGTCAGATGGGTTCTGTGGCGAACTCGAGTGGAATAAGCTCTTTTTCCTCAGTTCTGCAAGGAAAACAGGTATGGGATTGACTCCATGCTTGAGCTGATATAATATATATATAACCCGACCATCCACATATCCTAGAGCTTTAGGGAAAATCACCAGCCCGTAGATTGCTAAAGCCATCATATCCATCCCTGCTTCATCATTAGAGTGCAATTGAATGAAAGTGAGTAACAAATCCCCAGACGTGCCCCTCACCCTTTTCTTTCACGTATGGGTCAATTGCCTTTGCTTGCATTCCCATCATCTGTGCGAGTTTCTTTTTGAATCCTGATCCTGCCTTTGGTTCATGCCAAGTCAAGACCTGAGCATCCTGGCTCAGACGAGAGAAAGCTAACGATATACTTCTCAAATGCAAGTGCAAGTCGAACAAGATACCTATTGTAGTATTAATAACTCGATGCCTTCATCTGCCGATCAGACAGAATTTCATGTCGATTGAGGTGGATAGTCGGTCCATCACTAGGTGCTCATCGGATGGGTATTCCAGGGTGCTTTATACCCGACCGGAAGAGATGCGAGAAAAGTCAATCCAGATAAGAATCTTATTCCCGCTTTGAACCTTGCTTTCTTGCGTGGATCATTGGCATCAGAGAAGTAATGAGATGAGGCAACCTTCACTAGTTTAATTAGCATTAGCAAGGCTGAATTCATTTCATGCTTTAAAGGATAGGTCATTTGATTCCCTTTCAAGAATTCTCATCTTTCCTGCTCTTCCTTTGAGTTCGATCCGTCTAGTTGTAGTCAAGTCTAAGGCAGCTTCATACTCTTCTTTAGTATATTATTATTTCATATAAAAAGGAACAAGAGTAATTAAGTCCAAGTGAATCCATTTCTTTCCCAAATCTAGCTAACCTAATCCCGGATTCGCCTGACGGAGAACTTAAAGAATCCCAGTCTTGAAAGTACGGTTCAATCTGGCCCATCAAAGGTAGTTCAGTTCCCAAGGTCTTTGATGGTTTTGTGAGGAGATGCGTCCTGAATTTCTCCAAGAACAAAAACACCCTTCCTCGCGCGAGGTAGGTTTAGACCCAGCGGGAAGACCTAGAAGTCATTTCCACTTATGCCACCTGAGATCCAAGTACTACCAAAGGTCTTACTATCAGTCAGAGCCAATGGTGGCTTAACCTCACCACGGTAATACCTACTAGCGAGATCAAAGACACGCCACAACAGACCAAACCTTATCAGTTCAGAATCTACATCCGTAACTTTCCAAGATGTTAGCACTGTAGGACTGTCAAACCAGGACTCAATGGTAGCATCCGGATTCATAGATTGTTGACAATACCAAGAGAAATATTTCAACCAAGCTCGGACCGGAGCAACGACCACTCCAAGAAGTCAACGGAACGGCTCCTTGGCCTAACTGAACTTCTGAAGGAGCGGGTGTCAACTCCTTTGGCCTCATCTCCCGACGAAGAAAAGGGCAACTATCACGCCCTTTACATAAGGATCAATGGGTCGGCCGTAGCCAAACCAATGGAAAAAAGGTAACTCGTTCTTGGTATATAGAGCCATAAGTCCATCTATCCGAAGGCTTCGAACGGTCATTAAGCGCGAAAGCGTCCGATAACCGACACCGGTTAATCGACAGATCGTTGAGAACCGCCGACACCGATACCGCATGTGAACAGCCATTGTCCCATAAGGGTGGTGGGAGTTCAAGCAAGCCCGAGCAGAAAGAGGAGACAAGTCTCGAGTCAATGCCCGGGTCCGGCTTCGCAAATTCCCTTTAGATTGATGTCCGAGATCAAGGATTTTGAATAGGATATTGATACTCCTAAATGAAATTCCCCCAAGCGGTGCTATATACCTGAGCTACTTTCTCATCAGAAATCACGACGCCGTCTCCAAGAATAGCATAATCTTGAAAACGACGGCCCGGATAAACCTGCTCTGCACACCACCACACCAAAATGTGATGGGAGAGAGCAAAGAGTGGCCAAGACGCATAATAACCAAGCGGTTGACCTGCCACAAAAGAAACTGTTGAGAACCTTTTAACAAAAGGCAAGGCACCTCAAATAGATTCGTTGCAAAGGTGGAGTTAACCACGCTTGAAGCAATTCTGAAAACGTCCAGAATTGCCAGTTTTGCTCATCCAAAAGGTTCCTGTCTCAGGTAAGGTTCGAGGTTTCCCTAAACGTCCGAAAAAGCCCCTTTATTTGAAGCATTGGACTGGATAGGAGTCGTCAAAAGAGTTGATGCTAGGGCTTATAGCTTTCGAATGTAATCTCTTTCGTCTCTATCTTTTGTTTCCCTCTCCTTTTGTACCGCCTCAAAAGGATTCATTCCTTTCTCGGTTGTTATCGCACTGTCCTTCCTTTGCAAGATCCGTTGTTCATGATCCAGATCTGCTGCTTGAAGGTAAAAAGGCGTAACCGCTGTTATTGATTTCATCTGCATCTGGCAGCAGTTTTCACGTGGCGAATGCGCTTATCTTTACCTTCTCGATCTGAGAATGATTACGCGTAGTAGCGGTCAGTCCTTCTCCTGTTATAGTTGGCGCTAGTTTCTGCTTTCACAGCTGGATGCCGAGAGGACGCTCTTTCTTTTTCTTAAAATAAGATAGGTCTGAGGTTGAGGTATCGAGGAGGAGACTGATTTGAACTTGAAGACACCCGTAGGCCTTCTTCTCCTAATTACGAGAAAGACAGGCTTAGTTCGACAAGCTTTTAGCTTTCACACTTTCTGTGCCTCTGTATTTCAAATTGGATACCAGATGTTCGAATTTGCCTGTGATCTCTCTCCAACCATTCACAATTTCTCATTCGTCTGCTTGACACCGGGTTTAGGAGATTCAATCTTTCTTGGTTTCCTGGTCTATGTCCAAAAGTCTTAGCCAAATCCGGTGCTTGTCCTGGCAAGGCTGGTTCCACTCTCTTTGACTCGTCCGTAACTAGTCCAGATGGAGTTCTCGAGGACTTTCATGCTAGCGCCCTGTGAACTTTAAAATCATCAGGGTCGAGCAGGTTTATTGAACAGGGAGGGGAATCCTTCTTTCTTACCTAGGAGACAGGGAATGACTTCTGCTATCTCCCATTCTTTATCTAGAACTCCTACTGTAACCGGTTCTGAGATCTTTCTCCGAGACAAGGAAACCCGCCTCTCTTGCTTTGCTTGACTGCCCGTCTATTTACTTAATATGAACCTCTGCTGTGAGCCCTTACTCTGGAACCCCTGGATCTGAAAGAGAAGAACGGTAAAGAAATGGAGCGGGAAGAGCTGGAATAGGGTAGGTTTCATAGGAGGCTTTGTCGCTGCGATCACCATCAGGACTTGCATAGTCACCAAATGCGAAAACAAATCATACCGCCATGGACCATAGGATTTCCCTATAATGCCTTTTCCCTTACATCCAAAGAGTCCGGCCGGAAGAACTAAAGACTCGTTAGCCAGTTCTTTCAATTTCTTTATAAGGAGATTTCAAGTTTGCTATAGGTATAGAATCCCCGCCAGAGGCTAGCATTCTGGAAATATCGGATTCGAGGGCGAGGGGGAAGAAGAAAGAGCCCTATCAACGTATCCTTACGCAGATACTTCTTATCCGTAGACAATGACTTCTGAGGTATAGGTTCAGAAGGCTCAAGATGTACAAGGTTGATATAGAAAGTGTTCCGTGAGTGAGATAGAAGATACTGAGTGAGCTATAAGTTCTGAGGAGTAATGGATCATCTAGTGGTAACCAGTACTTTCTATAGGCTCATTCCCCTCCTTTAAATATCGTATGATACAGAAGACTGACGAAAGCATAAGATCAGTTCAATTGAAACCTTCTTTCTTCGATCAGGAATGCATTCATCCTCTCAAAAAAGAAGTTTGAAAGTATTGCCACCAGGGGCTTCCACGCCTTTTTTCTGGCTGACGTTCCTTTGGTTGAGGTCCCCCTGGACTTAGAATGAGGAAGTAAAGCATCGAATCAAAACCTTGATTTTCTACGCTTTCTTCTCTTATGATATTTTGACCGAGCTCAAAAAGAAGGTTCGAGCCGAAAAGAGCTCTTCATCATGTTGTAGAATTTCGAAAGAAAAGCTGAAAGTGATTGACCTCTCACTCACGGCACACATGCTATATGTGTGATGCCGACAAAAAAGACGAGGTTTCCTTTAAGAGGAGGAATGCCAGTACTGATTCTCTGAACTTGAAGCTCGCTCTTCGACCTGTACCGTAGCCTGTACACTCGGCTATTCTCCCGATTCAACTCCCTCTGTCTACGCTGGGAAAAGGGGGCTGCCATAGTAGAGTGAGGGCTTTGTCTCTTTCTGTTTGTGCCAGCTGGCCCTGACCGAATGTTCTGACTCCCGGTAATCGAATGGGTGGTAGTTGGGGTTGGCTTTGGCGAAACTTTTTGTCTATGAGCTGTTTTGACTGCTTTCTTCTTTCCTTAAGTATGATTAGGCTTCGGAAGAAGAGATTTCATACTTTAATAAGAGACTTTACTGAATGACTTGATCGATCGTACTGTACTAGATAGACCATAATCCTTTCATACGCTATTTTTGATCCAATCTCGCACTTGGTCTGATCGCACCGTACCTTAGAAAAAGTTGTAACCGAAGTAGACCAAGAAGGGAGTGGAATGATGATGACCGGGCACTCTCTTTGATTTCATGGTTTGGAGCAAGCGGAGCTTTCCTTTCACTTGGCACGAGACACCGTACGCTACACAGAAGAACACAATTTGAATGAATTTTACATCTTATAATATTAGACTGATTCAATGGAGAAAGCAATGCCCTTCGGAGCGCATTTCCAGTTGTGAAGATAGACGACTCGCATAGCCTGAACTGATCAAGTCTGATCCTCTTTCTTGATGTTCCTTCACAGACCAATCATGTAACCTGATCTTATCTTATTACGGCGTATCTTTCTTGATTGAATACATCATTGAAACAATCATGCGAGAGGTATGAAATTGCTTACTCGTTAGAGTAAGGAGCGGAGCAGCTGTCAGTCCTTTTCCTGAAAGTCTTCTTCTTCTCCTTCGCCCCAACAGTAACTTCACTCTCCCTAGGGATTAATTAAGAATGAATATTCTATTGCTACGAGGAAATACTGGTTCCCTCCGGGCCTGCGGGGCAGTTACACTTCTGTCATACCAGATCGACTCGACTATCATCCCATACCAGCTTTTCAAAGAAACTTGCCCAAGAACAGAACCTGCTATTGCTATCCCAGGTATTACCGGTGGAACTGCTATTACTGTTAGCCCTCATTATTACTCCCTGGCCTCATATTGACTCATCTGGGTCGGCATCGACGGACTTAGCACTCGCTGGAAGCGAAAGCTGCTCGAGAGCAATACGAAGAGGAATATAGGGGAAGATAAATTAGAGTATCCCTCTAAACTTAAAAGTATATCCTCCCTTCAAAGGGACGAAGTAGCTTGACTGTAAAGGAAGGAAATCCATCATTATACAAAAACCATCAAAACAAATCTATCTCTTATCCTTCTTTCTTTAGCTCTCCCAGGAAAGCTATTCTTTCTATTTCTATGGAGGGGAACTTTCACCCGTTGGCTTATGGGAAACTCTCACTCGTTGGCATGAAACTGGCTTACTCTAAGGCTTGCTCACCCACTAAAGCCAGGAGCGAAAGAAACAGCTTTGATAAAGCCAAGCACTATACCTCCCACAAAGGGACTAGGGATAACATAAAAATCCTCAGTCAGGTCAGGCAGAATTAAAGGCAAGGCAGAAGGAATATCTTTAAACTTTTAAGTATCGTTATTTCATCCCCTCGCTCGTATGGAGCTTCCCCATAGGGAAATCTCGTAGCGTAGGGAACTATTCGTTCGCCTGGACACCCTTCCGTGGTAAAGCTTTTCAAGGAGATGGACTACTTTCTAAACTACGATAGATATGGAGCGGATGGCGTACTGATAGATCTCCTATTCGTTCGTTCTGGATCCAGCTGATAAAGCCCTTTGCTTTAAATTAGTAAAGCGCTAACGAGCAAAGCGAGAGAGTTGCTAGTATTCCTTCAGAGACTTTCTTTTTTTATTTCTGGCTGGGCTTACAGAGGCATTCAACTTGACGGAGGGCTGTAAACAAATAGTCTCTTTAGTCCCATCCCTACCCAACTCTAAGGATTTACCTTAGTCTTAGTTGCTCTTAACCCAGCTCTCAAGTTAGCTCGGTACGGATGAGAGGATCGGAGGCTATGGTGGGACGTATGGCACTATCTGATTCATGGGAGTGGGAGTCGAGGACACGGCCTGTACTGCAGGAGGTTTTCTTCGGATCTCTTCCTCGTAGTGATCTACAGGTTCAGGAACAGCGGGCTGATTCTGAACTGGAGGGGGGTACTGGGTCTACAGGTCTAGCATCTGCTACTCTTGGTTGGCTTTGTGGTTGTGGATCTGTGTCCCCGGGTGGTAGAAGGAGGGTTTGTTCCTTGAGCGTGCAGCCAGGGTATTTCCGATGGCTACCTGCGAGGTTAATTGTGCTAGCATCCGGGAAATCTCAGCTAGTTGACGGCTAACCGCCTCGTTAGAAAGTTGCTGATTTGCCGGGGCTGTAGGGTTCAGCTGGTGGTTAGAGCCAGTGGACTCTTCATTGTCCCCATCATAGAGAGGGTCCCTGGTGCCTCGGTGACTGGCGTTGTAGGCCATGATCTCTGGGTCTGATTTACCAAGGCGTTCTAGGTTCTCTATTTTGACTAACTTCCTGGACGGGCCTCTAGTAGATGACTGTCTAATAGGGAAAGCTCTTTTACTCTTAGCTCTCGCCTTACCATGTCAGATAGAATCTAAAGCCCCAAGATCAATCGATTCTATTATATTATCCCTTATACGACTTACAATCTAGTTAGACTTACCAGTAGAATCTATCTCTTAGCGTTAACCTATAGTCGTCCTTCTTATCCATATTACTAGCCTTCTTATAGCTATTTTACCTCCTTTCTGACGAACTGAAGTAATTCTTAACTGATGTCATGTACTGACTCGGAATTACTTCGTATACGAACCGAACTTCCTTCTTTCGGACTAAAGTATACTTTAGCTGTAGCTGCTGTCTCATTCTACTTTGTTAGTACCTTTACAGGAGGTACTTCGTACTCGAGTGATTTCATACCATAGCTACTAACTAGTATTCTATTTTTTATCTGAGACTATCTCCGTAGGACCAATAAGAATGCTGTCTCTGATCGCATCGCTCGGGACCCTATACAATCTTCCCTTCTCTCCTTTCAGTCGAGCTCATAAGTCAGTTCAGGAAGAAAACCGTTGAAAAGCGGGGGAATAATATTACTAACTAAGCGAAAGCTTTGGAATAGCAAAAGCTTAGTAACTTCAATCCTCTGGTCGAGCGACTACGTAGTCTTCGTTATAAGGCTTTTTAGTTATCTTTGTCAGACTTCCTACAGCTTATTTTATATTTATATATCCATAAATAGGTCAATGCTCTCCTCTTCATCCCTGATCGGAGAAGAATACCATTGGTCATGGGCGTGATCTAAGGCAGATAGGACACCCTCTTTAGAAGGAGGAAAGTAGGCTAGTTTAAAGCCCACAAAAGATCGAAGGCCCATCCAAGGAAAGTCCCACGAATGAACCTGTCAAGTCAGTTTTCCTTAATGAAAGTCCACAGAAGGGGCAAAGCACAACAAGCCTACCCATCATCAAAGCAAGCCCAAGTCCATGCAAGAGGGCCCGCTGGATCTGTCCAAATTCAAAGCCCATCAAATAAATTTTAGGATCTTTTTTTTTTAATAGCCAGCCATCAAAAGGCCTAAGCCCATATAGCCTCGGCCCATAGAGCTTTCCGCCAAGTTTTTTTGTCACTTTCTTCTCACTAAACTAAATTCAAAAAAAGCTGTACTGACTTACTGTATACCGGTGTTAGTGGACTGACAGAGTGAGCTGGAAAGGGGCTTTTCCGTGTTTCCGGGGAAAAAGCAAGCGTCTGATCAGATTAATCAAGTTAATCAAGGACTGGGTTGTCGAGTGAGGATTGGCCGAGGGGAGTGCCGTCATGTAGCCGGGTACAAATAAGCCAGTGAAATAGGACTAGGAAGTGTACGACGAAGCACGCGTGGTACGTAAGCGAATACGGATCACGTGGGTTTGTACTGATCCGCTTTCGAGCTGTCGAGTGACGATTGGCTGAACGTACTTTGGCAGCTCTCCTAGTGGAGTAGTAGTCTGACGGATTATCATCGGTGTCGAGCCACGTTTCGATACCCGCGAAAAACAGGGGTCGGTCTGTCGTCATAAGCAAGACAACACACCATTATATATAATATATATAAAGAAAGAATTACAAATAATAAGAAAAAGAAAAAGTCTTGCAACGCCTATAAATAGGACGCTTCTTTCTCTATTTGGCAAAGCAAGGGGAGATATGGATCCACCAGTTACCACTTTAACGCTTTTTCAAATTGAGCAAGCTATTATTAATGTAGAGAACGCAAAGTTCGAGCAGGAGCAAATCCTGGCTGCCTTCTGGGAGCACGTGCCTCCTGTCGAGGAGGAGGTCCTGGTAAGGCGCATACAAGAGCTCCGGGACCGCATTCGTGTTCTGGAAGAACAAAGGAGGGCTCTCATCCGAGAGTGTGATTTGCTGCTTATCAGGGCGGCATCTATCATCCGTAGGGGACCGGGGGGAAATAACTAAGAAGTCCTTTGTTTTTACTTTTCTCTTTCTTTTAAAGAAATATGTGGTTTGTTTGTTAACTTTGTTGTAATGTTGTGTTTAGTTGTTTGGCTGGTCTATGTGTGTAAGCTTCCCATTGGATGTACTCCCATCCCATGTAAAAAAATGCTTCTAGTGCTAGTAATGAATAAAATCTGCTTTGTTTTAGTTCGTTATTTTCCTTGTAGTCCAGTCCACGATAAGACATCTTTGACTAAATAAAATCGGGCTTTCCCGCCCCCACCTGTTCTTCGCCGATCCATATAAATGGGATTTACAATCCAACCATTCCGTTGTACATGAGAGGGTCCGCCTCGGCTTCTGGTTTTCTTTAACTTTTGGAGTGACTCTCGGGCGACCCGTTCAAGAGCTAGTTCAATTAGCTCAGGCAAGCGAGCAAGGCAGGATTTTCACCCTTCGTCCTTTCGTTCGAAGTGAAACTATCTTTGTTCTAGTTTCAAGGAAGAGAGAGAACACTTTATAGAGGAAAGGAAGCACTTGACCAACTGGCTATTGCGGAAAGGCTCGCTCAAGTTGTAAACGAAATACAGCACGTAGAAAACGACCTGTGCGAGACTATCCCCTTTGATGGAATGGATTGATTCCCTTAGTCCAGGAACTTCTTTTATCGGGATTATTTTGTTCATTAGAATTTTGGCATTCTAGCAAAAAACCTAACGGGTCGCTGTATTAAAAGCTGCCTTATGCCTTTTTCTCCTTTAAGCCAGAGATGATAAAAGAGATATCTATTTTAGAGATGCATGTTATTTAGGGTTATGTGTTGTGTCATTACGATTAGTACATTTTCTTACCCTACCCTCACTCACATCGGATTCTGATCCTATTGATTCTAGTGCACTATCCTTAACACAGGTAAATCGGTCTTTCTATCATATTCATTCGGTTTCTTAACAGCGATAAGCGACAGAAGTTAACAGCTGATATGCGACATCCTTAGATGACGAAAGCTCCCCTCTTATGGATGCCTTGCAAAATAATCTTGAATTCGATCAAAAGCCTCTTGGTGCTCCCACACAAATTCTTGTTCAGCACCATGTCGCTACCTGTTCCGATGTCCACGTCTGAGTGGTGAAGGGATCTCCTAATGTCCAGGCTCTCGTCCTGGGGTTGTCTGTCACTTGAATTAGGTTCCAGCGGCTTGCCATCCAGGAGACTTTCTGCTTTTTTGCCAACTCTGCTATAGGCTTGAGCCTCACATTCCTCTCGCTTCGCTCGAGATCTTCAATCCTTATAGCCTTTCCCCAAGCACTAACTAAGCTAATTCAATCCTTTCACAAGCAACCAAACCTCCTCTCCCAGCAATCAAACTATGTACTCAAACTAAGACAAAGAAAGGGGGAATCAGTTGATACTAATCCAGCTCCGTACCCTCTCCTTTCAGTCGAGATTCAATCCTCTCACTTCGCTCGAGTGACTACACGTACAACGCTTTCAAGCTAGTCACTTCGTACCTCCCCCTAACGGGACAGCATTGTTCATCCTCTTGCACAGTTGGAATGTTGGCGACTGAGCCAGAGCAAGTTTAAGCCTTTCTATGCTCCACTACAGAAAAGATGATAACTTATATCCTAATTGACTAAAGAGCCCTAATATAGCTATATATATGAGTGACTACGTTCCTCTTCGAGCGACTACACGTACCTCGAGCATGGAGAGGTCTTGTCTTTCCTGGGGTTACCCTGGATGACACACCTCAATGTACCGTTAGACATCAGACTTTTGGCCTATCTATCTAAACTAAAGGGCGCCAATGAGTAGTGGAGTACTGTCGGCACGACCGGTATCGCCGCTGTCTTGTTTATCAATAGGACAGTTGTGGTACCTGAGTGCTTGATGGAAAACTCGCCCAGAAATGGGTGGTGGGATCTCCTCCTTTCTATTTACCTTGGCTGGGAACTGAAATCAAAGCCTAAGCCGGTCACCGGGTAGTTTAAGAGAAAGTTTGATCCCTATTGAATGAAGAAGAAAGAATCGATTCTAAGCACAACAACTGGACACTTTAATTGAAATAGCGTAATAAAAGAGATCAGCATCTTCTTGTCTGTCTCTGCTTTTCTTTTCTATAAGTAGAGGTAGGAAGTGACTCGACTGATAAGGAGAGGAAGTGGTTACTCGACCGAATTTATTTCTTATATCATACTTTATCAGGGAGGAGTCCGTTGGAGCAAGTATTAAGGATGAATATCTGGTTGAAGTTAGAGTTCGCAGTCATTCTGCGGGTTCCCTTGCAGATAGTTGGGTTGCCTTTGTTTTGCTGTCGGGCCTCTTTCTTTGAAAGACGGGTTACGGGGCAGCCTGCGGGTGAGACAGTATTCAGTTAGTTTTCAATCCAGCCAGAGTAAAAGGCTAGGTCGAGAGAGGAAATAGGTTCATACTGTAAGCTTTCATCATCATGTAAAGAAAGGGCTAAGCCCTAGTCTTTTCTAATTTCCAAACGAGCTAGTGGAAGCAGTCCTTTTATTTCCCTTACCTTTACTCAAGACCAGGCTGGCTAGTCATATTCAGAGCTAGAAATAACTATCATTTCCTAAACTTTCAATCGTCCAACTGAACTTGGAAACCCGTCTGTCTAAGGGTAGGGGGATTGAATAAGTAGTATGTTGCCGTAGAGCTTTCAGTACGAGTGAAAACAAGTCAAAGCCAGCTGGTTCTCAGACAAGCGCATACAGTGAGACAGTTTCAGTGAACCTTTTTTCGTGGGCCATACGAAGGAAGATGAAGAGGGGCTAAGGTATGCGGTACCGTTGACCTGAAGTGCTTAGTAGATGGGATGAGAATACACAGGAGGTAAGTTCAAGCCCAATTGGGGCGGACCCTATGTAGTCAAACACGTTTTTTGCCAGGAAATTCGTCTTCGGTACGGACGCATCCAATGCCGGATGGATGAACTTCAAGGGATTCACTTCCCTTTCCCAAGTGCGATTCTATTCATATGCTTAAATCTTCATGATCTTGTTTCGCCTCCGAGGAGATGGGGAATAAAGACTTTGATTTGGCTCATTGCATCCCAGGGATATAGATATGGGAAGTCCGCTGGATAGACATCGGAACAAAGAAATGGAGATAGAGATGCCTTGTCAGTGGAACATGAAATAGATTGCTTAGCAGGTGCAGGAGATGGGGGTCTCGATAGGAAAGAGGAGACTCAGGAAACTCCAACAAAGCGAGAAGAGCTTCAAACCTTCTGTCAAGACTCAGTTAGTTACAATAAAATAGACTTTTTTGGCAGGGAAGGAGACGCTCTTTCTAAGCTTTAGGTTACTATGTTGTAGCTTGAACTGGTTCAATAAGAAGGATTTACGTTCTGATCGTCTCCATCCTCTCCTTTTCTTATTTGAAGTAATGCAGTCTTTATTCGATAGGTCATTTGCTTCTAGTGTAGTAAATTCTACACTAGCCTGTAACATATTTGATGTTCCCTTCGTCAAGAAGAGACCATCTACTTTATCTTTTGTTGCAGGGCAACCTCTCGGAGACTACTCTTCCTGGCCTTTATTTGCCTTATCCCACCATCTATTGGTGTGGATTTGTGCAGAAGAGGTCTACCCTGGTTCCCGCTTCATTGACTACCCGGGATGACGTTGTGATAGCTTCTCGATATGAGCAAGCGCTGGAGAGACTTGGAGTAACTATTTCACATATAGTAAGTCCCTGATTTCCAGCACTGGCGCTTTTGAGTTTGCTAAGAGGTTCCGAGTCAAGGGAGGCACAGTTGATTTATCTCCTGTCTCTCTTTCTGCACTTAAGAACTTCTACCACCCGTAGGGTCTAATGACCATTGCCGACTGATATTCTGTGCGGCGCTTTTCTACGGTTGCCCGTATCGGTGGTGCTAGCTATCGTCAGCTAGCAAAGCCCGACTCCCCAGATACTGTCCTCGTGTGGTAACCACTCCCGATCGCACCGAGTTTTGCGGCTCGCGGCGGTCTGGTTAAAGAGTAGGGTTCCCTTTGACTTATGGCTTGGTCTAGCAACTGAGCCCTTTTCCAAGGTGGAATCAGAGTCTCACTCTTCAGAAAGCTTCTAATTTTAGCTCATTTTCCTTACTTTAACAAGTAAGCAACGAAACGCCCCTTGGGCTAGACAATTTTGACTAACAAATCAAATAGCTAACGTGGAATGAAAGCGGAGGAGATACCGCTTGCAACATCTCATGTACATGCATACAGCTACTTAATATATAAAAAGACTTGGAAATCGAAGCGAAGGACAACCAACCAATGCCATTCAAAAGAGAAGTACACCTTGCCCTTAGGAGTACAGTTAACTAGTGGTCTACGATCAGTATTGGACTTCTTTTCCCAACTCCGTGTTTTTTGCCCTACCTGGATTTCTAAGTTAGGGCCGGCTTCAAAGTTGACAAAAATCTTTCTCTATATAGCTGGGATTTCTATGGGTAGATCGGCTTGAGCTACGTACTCTTTCTTGTGGATGATCCGCTGGAGCTATGCACTGAACCTTAAGGTCTTCCATCAGCATCAGTCACGAATCAAAGGGCAATCTTTCCTCCCTATCCCGACCTGCGCGTTTGGAACTAGTCGTAGTATGGCATTTTGGTCCCGTTTAGCAGCTAAAGAGCACGTCCAACCGGCAGGAGATGCCTTTGAAAAGTATGGTATATCAAGCTGTTTAGCTACTTGTATCGATTTGCCACAGTGTGGTTAGATACAATGCGCTGGCAGCCTCAGTTTGGCAGGAATGAAGGTTTACACAGACTTGTTGAGAGCTGAAAGCGAGCCCATAAACTGATTGATGATATGGTTTAGGCCTTATCCTATACTGCAAGGGTGCTTACAAATGGAAGCCCATTTCCTCACCCGAAAGAAGGAATGATTGCATAACCTCTCAAAGCACGCGTTCATATTCTCTTTCGTTATAGTATGTACTGCACCTTTATATTCTAATATAAAAAAAAAGAAATAAGATTTTTTTCCTAAGCTAGCCATAGAGTGGCTTAAAAGCTCCAATCCCGCAAAGAGAACAACCCCTGTGGGCAATCAGTTACTGCCTACTAGACGATTCTCGGCATCAATGCTCCTGGAAATGGCAAGATCCGATATGTCACCACTTTAGTCAATAGCACCGGAGTCGAGAACAGGGGCGTAGCGGGGCATTCGAGAGCAGCCTATTCTGTCTGTAGCAGCTTCTTCTTTCTAAGGCAGAGCCTTTAGAGACTCGTACAAAGAAGAAAAGAAGTTCCATGCCATGGCACTTGCCTTCCCTTACTAATACTAAATTGCAATCATTCCCTCCCTCACATGCATTTGCAACAGATTCTAACTAAGACCGGTAATCCCCGGCCATTCTCGGCATCTTCACTAGTAGCCCTTCTTCTCTGCATGCTAAGGCTCAGTCTTTCGTTATAGTTACCCCTTCTTCACTCTTCCTCTTTCAAGCAAAGTGGAATTAGGCTCATTCCCCAGGATCACTGAACTTGCTTGTCCCTATATTCATGCTTGGGCTTCTTATATCTCCTGAAGTCAAGCAAGGGCGCCAAGGATCAAAAAGAAAGAATGCATTTCAAATGATATGCCCAATTCGTATTCTGAAGAAAGAAGGGCAGATTTTCATAAAATTGAAATCAAAGACCTCTTTCACATAAGAAAGTGAAGGCGGGCTTGGCTCTGATTTCACATTGTTGAGGACCGGACAATTAATTGCTTGAGTCTGCCTTCATAGATCACAATCACATGGGAGGCTTCGGCCAGCCCTCTATCAGTGGGCCTACTTTCATTAACCATCTCTGCTGCTAGATTCTGGATTAAAGGATAAGAGACTTGGATATCGAGGACCTTCACCTTCTTGAGCTCCACATTCACTGGCTTAAGAGCTAAGGAATGCGGGGATTCGGAGGTCCTAATCGAACTAAAGAACAAAAATCAGTCCATTAAGCCCTTCTCCATTCTATACCGTGGGAGAAAAGTTTACCTTCCTGAAGTCTTTTCCATTCCCAGACGTTTACAAGCCCTACTAGGGATAACATAGAGTTGCTTATCTAGTGTACCCTAAATCTAAGTAAAAAAAAGCTTCTAGGATCAATCTGGCATTCATAAAGCTATAGCGAGACTGTTATAAGTTTCCGAGAATGCTGCATTGGCTAGTGCCTTGTATCGGCAGAGGGCAGGTTATGCACGTGAAAAAGAATGAAAGGACACTTTGAGTTGGAGTTGGCTTTCCTGAAGAGCTTTTTTATCTCCTTTTTTCTATCTGGGAAAGCTGCTTTTCTCGCTAAATCTTTATTCTCTACTCGCTACTCAATCGATAGCGTATGTAGATAAGATAGTGGCTTTTGCCTCCGCTTTCTTTTTTCCTTGTACTTTGAACCTTGTAAGCAGACAAGTCAGTTGATTGGTTTTTGCACATAAGCTGCAGGAAGGGAAAAAGTAAAGCTATTAGTAAAGCAATGAAAGAGGAAAACCTAGTACTGAGGGAAATTGTGAATCCATTTATCCTATTCTTACAAGAAAGAAGACTCCACACCTCATCTCTTAATTACTTGATCAAGACGGTGCAATCGATTGAAGACCGGGCACTTAGTGTATTGATCGATCCTATCTCTGCCTAGCCCCAGAACAGAAGTCAGTTTGCCCAGTAAGTAATCAAAGTGAGAAAGCCTATCTCCAACCCCGCCTATCGGACTATCTAAAGAGTTATCCAAGCCTTTTCTCTGCTACGTTCCAAAGGCACCCTCCCTACTAGCTACTGCTTCGACTGAGTGATTGAGCGTAGTTCCAAAGGTCTCTTTCTGACGTAGCGTAGGTAAGATAGATTTAGCACTGTGTAACATTGACTTTTATAAGGAAAAGAGTATCATTTCAATTCCAAGATCCTGATCCTATTTTGTCTTTTTTCCCACCGAAAAAGGGCAGTCCTACTTTGCCCTCACTCCGTCCACCCTCTAAGCCTATTGCAGAAAGTCTTATGCCCTGTTAGCGTCTTCAGCTCCGCTCAACCTCTCTAACCAAGTATTCCACTCGTTCCTGTGAGGTCTAGTTACCGCTTACGCCCCTTTCGAAAGCAGACTACACCCCGTGAAGAGTACCGACTACCATAGGGCAAAGAGTCACTTAGTTTCCCAAGAAAGCTTTCATAGCCCTTGTCCCTCCGTACTTCCCCTTCACTAGGTAAGATTGTGTCGCTTACCCAGGCGCCTCGGCCAACCACCAATCCCCCCGCCATCTTTCAGCCTCTCCAGTTCGCTTCTGGCCTATGGTCTTCTCCGCTCGCTGGCGAAAGAAAGAGCGACTGCTCTAGTACCGGAAGCCAACCGACTGACTTGCAGCTGCCAGTGTCCGCCTGACTTTCTTTCTCTTTTACTATAGATGGGAGTCTATAGTCAGCATCTAGGTTACTACACTGAAAGCCTAAAAAAAGCCTAATTCATATCCTTTTCTAACGTTCTACCGGAAGGCGCATAGGTAAGAGGTCATCAGCGATTAGAGACTCCTGTCCTATCCCCGGCCGCGTCAGAAGTCTTTGCTCCAAACGCCACGGATGACTTGAGATTGTATTGAAGGGGGACCTACCTTTGTTCTCGAAAACCTCCCTAATGTGCTTTCTGCTGCCCACCAAGAGGAGGGCACTCTGGTCCCAATAAGATTATACTGGCCGGTACTCTATAACTATAACTAGGAAATGAGAATTAGCAGGAAAGAAATCCGTACATAAGCAATCAAGTTCTAGGTTAAAGTTAAAATGAAAACGGCGAAAATCTCGTTCGGAATCACGAGTCACTCATGGGGTAGTCTATAACAAAACGTATCCATAATGATGGAGCCCTGGATTGCTGTTCCTAGGAAGGAGCTCTTTGGAAGCCAAAACGGGAGAGTTCGTCTTTCTTATACTCTAAGAGGGTCAGTGCCACGTTGCTCGACCAATCACTAGGCACAAGGGCCTAACCGCCCGGAAGAATAGGCGGGAAAGAGAGAAAAGAATTAATGCATATCTTGAAGATTCGAAAGGTAGCGCCAGTCATTTCATTCCTGATTACGGACCAGATCGTCCAACATATTCTACGGCTATTCATCCCAGGTCCCCTCACAGGGCAGGCAGCCCCCATGGAGTCGGGATAGAGGGAGCTTGCAACTGCTTTCTATTAAATGGAATGAATAACACTACTCAATCTAGTCTTTATTTCTATGTCACTAAGAAGAGGTAAGGGTGCCATTGACACCTTAGTCTAAATGAAAGTAGATAAGGACAAAAGCTTGAATAGCTCTTCATTCCTTGAGCTCGACTCGGTCGCTTTGCTGTTCTTGACAGTCGCTACGTTCCTCGAAGGGAGACCACTTTGCTTAGGACTTTATTCTCGAGTGATAGGCACCTGGGGACAAGCCTTTAGATAAAGAGTTCGTTCTTTCCCCTGACTAAGCATCAAAGCGCCCTACCGAACGGTTTGTCTCTCAGCCTATTCGAGCGGTCTACTTACCTACCAGGACTCCTAATAGCTGCAAACTTTCTAGCATGCATTCTCGCCCTTCCTTACAATACAAGCAGATAAAAAGAGCTTGTCGAACCAAGTGCTATACTGCGAAGATAGAAAGATGAAGACTCACATCCACTGCCAGACAGAATAAAAAACTGAACATGGACCAAGGAGCGAGGCATGAATCGGTTCCTCTCGGAAAGGCTAGCTTCCCTCCCGTAACTCACTAGGCTCTTTGTGGCGCGAAGTGTGCTGTAGTGGTCAGTTTATAACTTTCCACCTGTTGAAACGAGTTTCAACTAGATCGATTGCTTAATGGCCCAAAATAAAAGGGTTCCCCTGTCCGTTGAAGCTAATTTTGAGCCTCTTAGTAGCGGAGGACCCACTAACAGATACTTTTATTGCCTGTTTGATTTGCTATTTAGCCGGGAATAATACCGATACTTGTAAGCTATAGCCGTAAAGAAGGTCATTATTATTAGTACTTTTCGAAGTAGAGGCAGGAAAGGTCCCTCCTGAGTTAGTGAATTATGGTTCAGGCCTATCCATATCAATCAATTGGTAAGGTAAACAAAACTGGCATACATACATATAGGATAAGTAAACAAACCAATCTACATATCTATATCTTCCCCGTTGACGAGTTTCTTTTCTGACCGGATCTTGATCTTGTAATGGCAGCTTTGTCCACTGCCCCCGAGGGAGAACTTCTTATAAAGAACACGCACAGGACAGAGAAGATCCCCCATGGGGGCACTCTCTTTAAATTAAAGACGTTAGCAATCTCGGCTGAGTCAACAAGAGTTGACAGCTCCGGAAAAGCATAACCATTACCATGAACCCTCCTTTTTTAACCACGAAAGCATCAACCATTTCATTTAAACAGATCTATCTTCTAAAAAAGAAATTCACCTGAGCCAGGTGAGGCATCAAGACATCTATGGCTAATTAGGTTCTTAAGGATATTAAGGAGATGCCCCTTTCTCTTATCTACGATTCCACAAAATGCAACTAATTCACAAATCGTGAATTAGCCTCGAGTCAGGCCTAAGCCCGGAAGAGCTTTCGCTCTAAACTCTGTTTTCTTATGCCCGAACACTATAAGAAGAAGGAAAAGCTAGTCTACTGGCTTGGGAGAAGGCAAAAGTCAATAGAAGGGAGAATGGCTTTCTTCAGTATTGATTGCAATAGGGAACTTACTACGCTTAGAGTTATAGAGACTTGAGGGGGGGATAGCTAGATTCAACATATCCCAGGATATGCTATTTCATCCGTTTTCGATTGTTTAAGTCCTTACTGGGCGAAAGGCATAAATGAATACCGGGCGCAAGCTCAAGGCGAGAGAAAACAGAGAGTACAGTAACCAATCGAAAACTGGATTCACAGGCAAACCAGACTGACTTACCACAGACAGTAGGGCAGAGAATTGATTCAATTTTCTTAATAAGATAAGTAATCAAGCAGCAAAGAAGAATAGCAGAAGTGAAGTTATTTAGGGGGGATCTTTTCACTCTTTCTAGATGCAAGCAAGAATAGTCAGTGTCAGTCTAGCGACTTCTTGATAGCATTGGTCTCGTCCCTCGGGACCGGGCTAAAGAGCCAAGAATAGAAGCGATTCAACCAGAGTGAAATTCCTTACTTATCCCCGCTCTCAAGGAAGCTCGGGAGGAGAGGGGAAGAATTCTAATCAAAGTTAAGTATGACAAGCAAAAATCCTTTGAATGAATGCCTTAGTAAGGTAAGGTAAGCTCCTTCATGTCTTTGCTCCCGCAAGCGGGAAGTACTCCTTTCTTTTTAAACAAAGGGAGAGAGAGGAGGAAGGCAGAGATAGCAAAGCCATTGGTGGAGAGAGATAGGGCATGCCAAATACTGATTACCGGATTACCAGATTGCTAGTATGGGGATATCCCCTTCGTACCTTTATGACTTTCTTACCTGCTTAACTCTCCTTCGGACCCTTTACCGCTTTACTGTTACAAGAGTCTTTATCACTTAAGGAGCAATAGATGGAATTAGTGATAGCTGTACCAATTAGAGGAAGGAAGGCAGCAATAACTCTTCTTTCTAAGAAAAAAACATACCCTAATCTTGCCTTTTCATCACAGGCACAATATTATAGAGCCATTCGGCATACCTGGTTGGTCGTATAAATCTGGCTCTGAGAAGCCTTTCCACCTCTCCCTTTACTTTAGGAATTCTATCAGGAGCCATTCTTCTCGGTGTTTGCTTGTACGGCTTGAAACCCTCCTTGATGGGAAAGCTGGTTATTTGAAAGTGCCCCGAAACTATCTTGAAAATGTCTTCTATAAGATAGAGCTCGTGTCAATCGAATGGGAAAACAATTTTCCTCTTTCTTGCTTGTTTAGCTTCTCCTTCTTCCTCGGGCATTCAGCCTTAGGGTAAGCGGGTGAACTCTGATCCCGACTCAATGATAGATATCAGGTTAGAACCACCAGTCAGATAAGGGGAGAAATCCTCATCAAGCATAACGGCTTTTATCACTAAGATAAGACATGATCTCCTGTTCAGGCTAATCAATCAACTCAATCGATTAGCGTAGATGAAGAGATTGGCTCGTTGATCTTTGATTCGAGAGTCTTCCCGGCTGGCCTAACTTTTTTAACCCCTGAGGGCTAATCCATCAAGATCGTAGCTAAGCCGGAAAGACGACCTTTTGCGAAAAACCAGATATAGATAGTGTTCCGTGAGTGATCGTTGTTGTCTGGAAGGGTTCTCTTTGAACGAATCCTATTTGAACTAAGCCCGAAGGGATGAGACTTTTTTTTTTCCGGTATGCCGCTCCGCGAGAAAGGAGCGAAACGAAAGAACCAAGTGGGTTGTGGTAATGTCAGAATTTGCACCTATTTGTATCTATTTAGTGATCAGTCTGCTAGTTTCTTTGATCTTACTCGGTCTTCCTTTTCCCTTTTCTTCCAATAGTTCGACCTATCCAGAAAAATTGTCGGCCTACGAATGTGGTTTCGATCCTTTCGGTGATGCCAGAAGTCGTTTCGATATACGATTTTATCTTGTTTCAATTTTATTTATTATTCCTGATCCGGAAGTAACCTTTTCCTTTCAAACAATAGCCTTTTGTGATGGGGTAGGAAGTGTGGACGGTCCGCCGACACCACCGACTGTCGAACTCCCAGGGGCGGCTATAGAAGCTCCTGCGGATGACCTAGAACCATCCCCCCCAATTATTCCCGAATTGGGGCAACCCTTAATACCAGATGATCAAAGGCGCTCAGAACTATACCCTCGACTATCTATCAACACGCTGGGTCAACAAATAACAGAAGGGACCCTTCAAAGGATAGTTGGGGTGCAAGTTCTTATCGAGCGTCGGGTCGAAGCGGCTTTGGTATATGATGGCTTTGATCCGATTAGGATCGTCGAAAATCGCCATCATATACGGGGGGTGGTTTTTTACCCGCGAGGGAGCCCTTATTCTCTTGGGACGTACCAGCGATACCTCTCAGAAATTGATACGTTGGGCACGAGGGATACTCGTTTCTATCAACGAGTCTTAAATGCCATCAGACGTTACGATATCTCTTTCGTTGTATGCCTTGCCTTGGGTTCGTTTCAATCGAGAAGCTCTTTAGTTAGGCCGCGGGGTAGGGGAAAGGGGGGCAAGGCAGGCGGACTTTGGTAGGGAAAGGGAGGCAAGGCAGGCGGGCTTTGGTAGGGAAAGGGAGGCGGGCGAAGGAGATGCATTTATGGTACTGGTAGTACTGGACAAGCTCTCAGGGAATAATCTCTTTCTTATTTCTTCCTTTTTTCCCATGACGACTAGGAACGGGCAAATAAAAAATTTCACTTCGAATTCCGGACCTCAACATCCTGCTGCTCATGGTGTTTCACGATCAGTATTGGAAATGAACGGAGAAGTGGTGGAACGTGCGGAACCACATATTGGATCACTCCAGTGCGGCACGAAGCCGCTGACGCCGAGTCGGCTCCTATGCCGCTAGCTATGCCCTGCTTGGTCCCCCGGCACGGTGGAGGTTCCGTAGCGCGTCATGAGCACCGGGCTAAGGGGCGGTTGAGCAACTCAAGCGAACCGCCCTACCTTACTACAACATAAGGACAGAAGGGAGAAGGTTGTGAAGGTGGCCTCGTTATCCACACCTCCGGTCAGATGAATGGAGGACCGACCCGGGTTTTCATGAGCGTTGGCGGGTCCTGGAGTGCCTGTCAAGGGCGCTAGCGCATACCCCGGGGTGATCATCACCACCTGCACCTCACATCTCGGCACAGTGGAACGTGTAACCCGCCTGCTGTCTCATTCAACTACATTTGTTCCTGTAATCCATAGCCTAACAGAACGCAGCAGCGAGGGACAACCCGCCCATACAGCCAGCGGGGAGGATGGCACTACTGGCAAAGACCGTCCGGCGAAAACGCCGCAGGCGCGAAGCGTGGTAGGCCTGCGCCGGGGGAGCATAGCATAGGTAGGAAAGGGAGCCTGGACGGTGGAAGAGCCAGGGGAGGCCGGGTCATTTGACGGAAATGGAAGGCTTTTCCCCTATTAGAGAAGGCCCTCTGAAGTAAAGGGGAAGTGCATTAATTCTTGGAAAAAGAGGGAGCGAGCCTATATAAAAAATTAAATAAAGTTAATTCAATGAATAGATAGAGTCAACGGTACGACAGACAGCGCTGCCTACACGCGAATTAGCTTCCGAGGTCGAGCAGTCTCAATTTCACTACAGGATTTGCGAATGAATGCTGGGCTGGGCCACCTCGAATGGCATGAGCCGCATGCGGGGAGACCCGCACGTACGGTTTTTAGGGGGATCTGGTCGAAAGACCGGCCGGCGCCCACCCGACTAGAGGGACTGAGAAATTAATAGAGTACAAAACTTATCTTCAAGCTTTACCTTATTCTGATCGTTCAGAGGGCGATCGCGGAGTCACTGAATGAAGTCCTCCGTTTCTTTCGGAGGTGCTGACCCGCAGCGAGGCAGAGATGACTAAGTGACATATGGAATATGGCGACGACAACAGCATGTCGTAGAAGGAGATAACAGGTGGAGCCAACGATCCGCTAAGACTAACGTATCTACAACTACATCCCCGAGCGGCAGTCAAACGGAGGCGTGAATGCAAGATGCCAGCGGAATGATCGGCCGGACAGAGGCTAGGGCTGCTTCCTTCCCACCGCGTCCTTCCTTGTGTGTCGGAGATATAAAGCGAGTGCACCGGAAAAGAACGGGAACTGGGTCGATCTATTCTATGGCGAAGCATCCGAAGCATAACTGCACACTCACACGATCTTTGCCGAGAGATAGGAGCATTCGGTGGAACCGGTGAACTACACTTGCTTCTGGATAGATGTGTGGGACAGAGGGCTCGTGGTACCTGCTGCCCACCCTTCCTCCTCTGCTTTGAGAACCGTGTGAACGGAGAGTGGGCAGAAGGGAAGGAGGTCCTCATACGGAGTCGCACACTTACTTGAGCAGTGCGGAAGACTGGGGAATGGGTTGAGTAAACTCCCCTGGGGCCGGAAAAATAACAGACGAAGCTTTACTTAGATAGGGCTTTGATTTGATTGGTATTGATTTTTTCTTAGTGATTGGAAAGGAGGGCGCCTGGGTATGTTACAAAAAGGGAAGGCAGAGGTAGTACTTCGAATGGCGAAACGAAGGGCGCCTTCGGCGCCAGTGATTCTCTGAGCCGGTCTGGATTTTCAACGCCTCGGGAAACTGGTCGAGATAGATGACAGCACCTTTGTCCTCTCTTCCTTACCGGGAGGGCAATCTTCTCTTATGGCCTTCACCTCCCGCCCGGCCCGGAAATAGAGCTAAGCCCCCCTTCTATTGCATAACCTAAAAAAGCTATAAGCAAAGTACCAAAGGTGCGCTCCGCCCGGTGACTAAGAAAGAAATTGGTTTGCGCTTTTTTTGAAGTGATGAGGTCGCAAAGAGGGAAGTAGGGCTCCTATTGAAACGCTTTCCCTCCCTCCCTCAAAAGGCGACCAGCTTTCAATACTAGTTGTTACGTTACGCTGCCATTTTTCCAATATCATTGAATAGCATGGCCTGGGGCTAAGGTAACTCAAGTGGGAGAGCCGTGTTATGGGTGACCTTATTGCACGGTTCAGAGAGCACTTGTGTATGTGATGCAAGTGAACGTGTACGAAAAAGCTGTATCTAGGGTGAGTTCTTCGTTCCGTCGTCGACCCTATCTATGTTTCTACGATGGCCCAAGAACACGCTCATTCTTCAGCCGTAGAGAGACTTTTGAATTGCGAGGTACCATTACGAGCTCAATATATACGAGTGTTATTCCGTGAAATAACTCGAATTTCAAATCATTCACTTGCTTTAACTACTCATGCTATGGATGTGGGAGCATCAACTCCGTCCCTGTGGGCTTTTGAGGAGCGGGAGAAATTGTTGGAATTCTATGAAAGAGTCTCGGGAGCCAGGATGCATGCCAGTTTCATACGACCAGGTGGAGTGGCACAAGATCTGCCTCTTGGCTTATGTCGAGATATTGATTCCTTCACACAACAATTTGCTTCTCGTATCGACGAATTAGAAGAGATGTCAACCGGCAACCGTATCTGGAAACAACGATTAGTGGATATTGGTACTGTCACTGCACAGCAAGCAAAGGATTGGGGATTCAGTGGTGTAATGTTAAGAGGTCGTGCGACATGAAGACATTGATAGCAATATGGGGGGAGTTCCCATCAGGCAACAACGGTTCTGCCTGACCCTACTTAAGCATGCATATTATGTCAGTGAAGACTTGGTGTGAAGCCTTGGAGCTTACGTTAGAAGAGCAAAAGGCCCGGGGCTAGGGTGAGCTGAGGGGGGACAGCGTAAGTGAGCGAATGTGTGTAAGCCCAGTCAAACATGACTGTTCTAGGCGGGGCGGGCCACCCACCTTCGAATGGTGTTGGTCCGTAGGACCGTGAACGGATTCGCCTCTGGCCTCTGG